CCATCTTAGGGTAATCTATTTTATTGAAAAATTAAAAAAAAAAAGAAGAACGAATTTTCGAAGGATCAAACTCGTAATTTTACATATTTTTTATATTAAAACTTTTTTTTAATGTAAAAATCTATTTAATACGCATTCAATAAAAGTCTACCCCTAATAATAAATAAAAAAATCCAAATAAATTGATAGAAGAAAAAATAGATTAGATTAAAGACTAATTTCTCAAAACTTGTGATTTCGCTCTGCTTTGCTGGTACAATACTTGTTACAAAATTCAGTAAAATTCGTAATACAACAAGAGCCGATTTTTGATAAACTAACTAAATTTAAGAAAATTGATAATTGTTCCCACATGCCCACGGGATAAAACAGAAGAATAATTCCGTGACTGTTTAATTATCTGCAACGGATATGTCATTTCTCGAATCTGAACGAATCACGCTCCTTCATATACATCAGGAGTCCATTGATGAAATGGAAAGAGAGACAGCTTAAAAGCTGTTCCGGCTATAATAGATGCAGCAGAGAGATAAATTGTAATGGCATATCGGTTGAATAAAATTCCGTTAACTGCTGCATCAAGCTGAAGCTGCCCACCAGAAAGTCCATACAACGAGGAGAATCCGTATAGTAAAAGTGATGAACTCGCTCCACTCATCAATAAAAATTTCATACTCGCCTCGTTCGATCTTAGGTCCAGTTTAGTATATCCGGATAAAAAGCAGGAAGATAAAGCCAAAAATTCCAAGGACACATAAATAGTTATCAAATCATTTGCATAACTAAGGACCATCCCCGCCAAACCTGCAGCTAACTCAAACGACGGAGATTCAGCCAAAGCCATTTTTGAACAAAGTATATAATCAGCCGACAAAATAACAGATAATAACGAACAAATCAACAGAAAAAATCTGAATATATTGTTAAAGTTAAAATTACCGGTATGAAAATGTTGAAAAACACTTAGAATTTGCCATTGATATAGCAAGACACCCATGCTGATTGACGTAGATATTAAAAAAATCTTGTAAAGCAATATTGTATTTTTCTCCCTGTTTAATAAGTCAATTATTACTATTGCAACTAAACTTAGAGTTAAAATAATTTCCGGTAAAATTGGCAAACTAAAAAAGGTAAGAATTACTTTTGGTAGAGAGATATTGATATCATTCGTGGTAGAACTCAGGGTAATGTTTGAGGTTGGGTTATTCCGTATCACATTTTTAAAAAAGCCATTAATGGGTTAAATACTTTCATATCTATGTAATTGTGCAAAGTGTGTCAGCAAAGTATAACTATTTAACCGAAACGAATCAATCAAATGCTACAAAACGAATTCACCAAAAATTGACGCGCTAAACCTTTAATTCTATTAAAACCCTATTTCTGATAGGACAAATTTAGCTAAAATGGAACGGGTTAGGGTTAGACGCCAAATTCTCCGATTTTTTGAAGATTGAGATTCGTTAGAAAGAAAAAAACTCCCTATATCTAGATCTAGGTTGAACCTACGTCGCAAGAGACGTGTTGTACCCCTATGTTTACCGGCTAATGTACTGCCACACGAAATCTGTAAAATATATCTCAATCTACGCAAATGACCACGACTTGTCGAAGCACCATAATACAAAGAAAGGGCTCGCCAAAGTTGTGCATATCTATTAAAAATTTCGTCATCTTTTAAAGCAGTCCATGCCGATTTACCGGTTGGACGTCCATTACTATCGCAAAACTTCTGCTTAACCAAAACCTTAATTAAGATTAAAATTGGAATCTTAGGATAAAATTTTTCTTCAATCGAAATACTGATGCACAAACCCGTCGCGGTTTCGACCCGGACATTTTTTGAAACCGATTGTGCAAGTGAGGTATAACCCAAGAATGAAACACAGCTGACAGGTAATAGCTCTAGACGTGATTTATTAAATCTAGTTCTGTAGTGGAAGTGATGTTTGAAGATTATCGAAAAATGATAAAACCATTTTCGTACAAAATAAGAAGTTCCTCTAAAACATAGAATAAATTTGTTTCTATATCTTCCATAGTGAATGCGCGAACTTTGGATGATATAGGCGTCAATGCTTGGCAGATTTAACTTGAATTTATATGTAGGAACGTATCTCAGTTTCCGAATAATGTTATGACGATCAATAGGTAGATAATAATTGACTCGTGCCTTACATCCTTTCTTCCACGGAATTAGCAGAAGTATATCGATACCATAGTTGTAGAAATTTCGAAATAGAGTATCAATATTTTTTCTTCCTCTTTCCTTACAAAAAGAAAGGTTCCTCCAACAAAAAATTTTGTCTCTGTAATAAATTATTCTTATGAAATGCGGAAATAAAACATCTTTAATTTGTCGTCGAAACAATCGAATTGGAGTTTCTAAATGGAGATTCTGTGGTAAATATGTTTTTAGAACACGATTAGATTTTGGAAACCTATCTTCCAAAAATAAAAATATCGAATGAATGGACTGCGACATCTTTAAACTACTTTTTGTTTCAGCCCCTCTCTGATGGAAGAAGGATCCGCTTGGAGCCAAAGAAATCATTTCTATAAGTGGATGGAAATACAAACTTTTATATAATTCATCAGTTTAGTTTCGGACAAATATTGAATCATCAATTTTTAGAAAATTAACATCACGCACGTTATGAATTAAACGCTTGACTGCTACTGTACTCAATGGCCCGTTAATGTCTGGTCCGTTTGATCGTTGTTTGCCGTTCATCAAATAAAAATTTTCTTCAAGCAGGAAAAGAGGTGGATATGAAAAACATTCTCTGTTAGTGTCGAACTCCTCGTCTTTTTGTGACGCACCACTTTTGGTGAAAAATTTGTAAGTAGCTTTCGTCGCGGTAACTCCCAGGTATTGGTTTGTTTGAGACATAAACTTTCCCGATAAATTTGAAGTGTCAACAGTTACGTTTACAAATTGTTTGTGTATCATAATTTGTAGAAAACTGGGGTTATTTGAGAATAACATTCTCACAAAACTATTCCGAAGGGTGAGAGCTAGAGTAGTAAGTATCTCTTGCATCAAGAGATACTTACTACTCTAGCTCTCACCAAAAAGATATTCAACAAAATAAGAAATTTTTAGTTAGTACACTGCCAAGTAGCCTCCTTCCGAGAAGGAGTCATGTCAGTTAATAATAATTATCGGATATGACCTACTCTAAAAACCTTCAGACACAATTTAAATTTTGAAAAAACCTTTACCTTGATATTAATCTTGGTATTTAATAAAACTAATTCAAATTATTTTCCCCCTCTGCTCCATTTTATCATTGCATCCCTAAGAATCTCTCCAATATCGCTTATTCCAAAATAGGTTTTTCTGGAGAACCAATAGTCTTTCCTAAACACTCTGCTTCTCAACGGAATGACAAAGACGACGTAGAGGTATAGTACGAAAAGAAAAGAGGGGTAATACGAAAGCATCTGGATATATTTGTAAACTAAGCCCGTTAGATTCTCCTAAACTATTAAATTATTAGACTTTACCTAATTTGATTTTTATTCCTAAGATTCGGTTCTAATCCGTTCAGATAATTTTACCCGCCCCAAAATGTCACGAACAGTTTTCGTCAATTTAGCTCCGCTTTCACACAGCGCAGCAATAGCCAAAATATCTAGCTGGGTTTCCTCCCTCCGGGGATTGAAAAAACCAACCTCCCTAGTAACCTTCCCTTCTCGCCGAGATTGAGCATTAATTGCGACTATTCGGTAGGTTATTTATTGAGATAGGTGCATATGAACCCCCCCCGCGAAACCACATGGGAAAATTTAAGTTCGTGCGGCTTGAAGCGTAACTCCGGTTGAGTGGATTAATATTTATACCCTTTTTATAAAATTGGATAAAAACGATTGGGAAAAATAGTTTTTACTCTTAGCATCCGACACGGATGCTTTACCCTTCGTCGAGTTATCTTTCTGCGAATCGGTGCCCTATATCTCTATTTAAGTAGAAAAGATTTACTGAGGGTTGGGCGGTGGGGGAAAACAAAATACATACGCCCTCGCCTGCTCCGTTTCTCCACTAATAAATGGGTTCGGGTAAATATTCAACATTCCCTCGTTCATAGATCGATTTATAGAATCCTCAGGCTTAGGCCTAGCCCCAGGGCTTTTCGGATTGAGAGTCAGTAGCAACAGAACCTATCTCCATCAACCCCTCAAAATTAGGTAAAAGATCAAAATGATTTAAGTATAAATATAAGGTCGAAATTAAGTATAAGTAAAAGAAAAATTCATCCTATTTCCCGTATTGAGCGGGAAATCAAACTCAATTAGGAGTAGGTAATTGAATTCTTTAATTTCAGTTTTTATTGAATTAACCTCAAAACAACTTAGTTTCGATCTCGTGGAGGGGGGTCTTTTTTTCATAGAAAAAAAAATGATAGATTGATGAAGCTTCGACGCTCTATTTTTTAGAAATAGCCATAGATACCGTCTTTTTTTAGATGTCTAAATTAGCAGCCTTAGATGTATATTCTTCAAGTTTCATTGGATAATGAGTTTTAATAAAAGTCGAAGAGGGAACGACTCGCCCTTTGGAAAGAACCGGCGGTTACCAAATTCCACGAAATCAATCTAAGTGTTCGAGTCACCCGTTGCTTTCTACCATGTCGTTTCAGGCGTAATCTTACCATAATATTGAAAAGCCAAGAATTTTTCATTGTTAGATACTTCCCTGTAAAATATCTCTCGCTTTGATATCGTCTATTTTTGGTGCCTCAGTGTATTCACAAAAGGAACTTGAATTCAATGGCCTTAAACTTTTTCCGAGTAATTAACTGATTAATTAATTGAACTAAATACTTGACTTCTCTTTAGCTGCATACATCACATCCACTGTAATTTCCGAAATATTGTTTTGTTTTGCAAAAACCTCGGTATTTCGTCTAATTTTTCCCCTTACAAAACCGGGGATTTTATTTGGTTCCAACTCAGCTTCGGGGGCCCAATCAATATTTATCCTATCTACTGATAGGGACTTAGTATTTACTCCCTTGGTGTCGTGTCCTCCGAAAACGTCTGGTGAGTGATCTTCCATACCCAGATTGAACGAGTTATAAATTAGATCTGCTATTTGATTGGTTCCCTCGTAACCCAAAAAGGGTCGATATCCTGAAGGAAAATTCTGAATATGAACTGGTGAAGAAATAACCCCACACGGAATATCAAGACGTTTACCAATATGGCGCTCCATTTGAGTTCCAAATATGGCAGAAGGCTCAATACGAGCTATTATATTCCCAATTTTGGTATGATCTTCCGTAATTATTACTTCATCGCACAAACCTTGAACCTGCTCATTAAACCGTTCTGTATCATGCTTGCAATACGTGCCTGAGCAACTTACACGAATTCCCATTTCTTTGACAAGTATTTTAGTAATTGAGGCAGCATGGGTTGCATCGCCGGAAACCGCTGCTTCTTTTCCAGCCAAATTCTGACAATCGATAGATTTGGAAAACCAAGCTGCTTGAGAAACAAATTTAGTTTGATTTTCAATATAGAATTCGTAATTAACTTCTTTTCCTAATAATGCAGAAGCCCACAAATTTACAGGTTTCCCGATCCGTGAAATAAAGTCGGCTGTATTTAAAATACCTATTGTAGGTCTTGATAAATAAGGCATTCCATATTCCTTTTCCAAAAAAGTCGCTGCCATCAAACCCATCTCCCGATAAGGGACTACATTAAACCAAGCTCTTGGTAAATCCTTTAGATTTATGAGTAACTCCCCCTCTGGGATTATGTGATTAATTGAAATTCCCGGTTCTCCAAGTAGACGTTTCAGCTCACGACAGTCATGTTGATTGTGAAACCCTAGAGTAGAAATTCCTATAATATTTGCTGAAGGAGTATCCGTCAGGGACCGGTTGGAAATGCCTTCCTTGCGGGATTTATTTAAAAAATGTCGAACTATTTGTTCCAAGGTTTTATCCGAGGCTTGAAGCTCGTTAACTCGGTAGTGATTAACATCTGCAAGAATTACATCGGACTCGGAATACAAAGAAGCTCGATCCACAAAATTTTGTAGATCTTCTTGCAAGATACTAGAGGTACATGTAGGTGTCAAAACAATTGAATCGGGGCGTTATTCCTCATCTTTTCGGCTTATATTATTTACAACCTTATCCCGAGATCCACGGGCTAAAACGTGACGATCCACTACACTAGCGGTTACTGGGGTAAAATCTCTTTCCCTTTCCAACATAGAACGCATTACGTTGAAATAGTCATCTCCCAAAGGAGCATGCATTATAGCATGTACATTTCTGAAGGAACTGGCTACCCTTAAGGTACCAATGTGGGCGGGTCCGGCGTACATCCAATAAGCTAATTTCGTAGTTTGATTCTACTTTTTCGTCGTTTCGCATCCTGAAGAGATCTATTGCTACATGTGGCTTGTCGTCATAATATGAACTGGAAGGTCGATCGGGGGGTCTATTTTTTAGTCTCTGGAATCCACATTTAACCCCTCACCTTTTTTTCTATTCAATCTGGGACGGAAGGATTCGAACCTCCGAGTGACGGAACCAAAACCCGCTGCCTTACCGCTTGGCCACGCCCCACAAAAGATCGTTACATTAAATATCTCATGCTTGAGCTTTTCCGTCAACCGTTTTCCCTCGCTTACCGGTTCAGCTTCCCGAAAAGCAATAGCAACAACTTGAGATAGAAAAAGTTAGAATGGATGAAAATTGTTGGTATTTCATGAAAAAGGACTGGCTCGGTAACGCGAAGTTTGGTTAGACGTGAAATTCAATCTTTCAATATCTAATTATTTGATTGAGGGAATATATAATAATATATAGCCGTATCCATATATATGTCAGTATATATATATATATATGTCCGACAGGTTCACCAATCAAGCAAGGAGTGAAGTGTAACCGCGTCGAAAAAAAATCACTTGTTATATTGTTGGAGAATATACATGGTTGTTTTGTATAACATTTATCTAGAAAACCCCCTTCACTTCAATGCTGCCTCTTTTGCCAAGTTACCCGAAGCTTATGCCATTTTTGATCCAATTGTAGACATAATGCCAGTAATACCGGTGTTCTTCCTTCTTTTAGCTTTTGTTTGGCAAGCCGCAGTTAGTTTTCGATAACGTCGTGGGAGATTGCTTGATTGAAAATTAATTTGATTTATTAAAATTATCCGGTGATTCGTTCGGACGGGGCAGGAGCTGGAGCAGAGAAGGGATAGGAGTAAACAAGAGACAGTTTTCAACGATCGAACAGAAAATTTGTTTCATTCCATTAAAACTCAACTCCTTTATCTCGAGCATACATAAAAAAAAAAAAAAGAATCGCGGTGCAACGGTGTATTGAATGGTGTTTTACTCTTCTTCGGCGTAACTTGCTTTGAATCGACAAGTATCAATTCATTATCGAATCGAACAGTTCAATGCGTTTTCTTACAACCTATGGGGGGTTCGAAGTAAAAAGATGTGCTGTTAGTCAGACAAAGTAGTACTAAATTTGCTAGATAAAGCGTTTTCTCACTACTATCTAATATTTCACATCAATTGATGTGAAAAGAAAAAGTTCTATTTCTGTTTTGAAAAAATTGAGAATAAACCGGTTAGGTTGGATAAGATGGGGATTTCGCGGAATAATTTTTGTTTAATTTCACATGTTTAGCTCTAATTCAATTATAGACTTCACCTCTAACTATAGACACGGAGTTACGCCATGCTTACCCTTAAACTATTTGTGTATACAGTAGTTATTTTCTTCGTCTCGCTTTTCGTGTTTGGATTTTTATCAAATGATCCCGGACGAAACCCTGGCCGTAAGGATTGAGTCGTAATTATTCTATTGCTTGTACTTCTTATACAAATGGACTACTAATTCACTTTAATTAAATGACCAGTAGAGGAGAGAGAGGGATTCGAACCCTCGGTACATAAAAATTGTACAACGGATTAGCAATCCGTCGCTTTAAACCTCTCGGCCATCTCTCCGAAAGACTTGCAGTGTTTCTTCTTATTTTATCTTAACATAGATTTAGTATTTGAGTCTATGTAACTTTCTGTTTGTGGCAAAGTCTGAGTAGGAAGCAATAGACTCCATTATCCAATTACGATTTGTAGTCAAATTACGTAAAATCTTCAGAAAAACTTATCGATGCAGTAATAAAGCAATTTCTTTTTTTTTTTTCTCAGACCCCTTCGTTATAATAAAACGTTGGATTTAAAGCAATATCTTGTCACATAAAACTTTTTAAAAGGAATTGATACCTTTTACATCTCAATATTTCAATCCCAACCGGATTTTAGTTGAACAAGTAACTTCTTCCCCCCCCCCCTCCGAATAAAACTAAATTAATTAGCAATACTAGCTAATAAGCAATTTGTTTGGAGATGCTAGTTCAGAATGGCGGGAGACGTGACTCAAATTGATGCCACCATTTTTTTTGTCTTTCTTCTTTCTGTGTAGGCGGAATAATTAGATTAGTGTACTACAAGTTCGTAGGAGCTTCTTACAGTGATCGTTGCAAAAGATGTTATGTTGATTCCAACAAAGAGTTTGATATCAATTGATTGAAATAAAAAGTATTTCTACCCACCCTTTTGTAGGTGCAGAAAAAATCTTTTCAACGACGAAAAAAATATATAATAGAAAAAAAAAATAACTGGAAGGAGAGATAATGAATCTAGAAATAATTACGCAACTTGCTGTTCTGACGCTGGTAGTTATATCAGGACCGCTAGTAATTGCATTACTAGTTGCCCGTAGAGGGAATCTCTAAGATTGTTCCGCAATTTATCAGGCTTGACCGCACATATATAAATTCGTAGGGGGGGGGGTCTCCTCCTATAAGGATACAGACCCAGATGTTCCGATCCGTCTCAGCGAGCAATGTACAGATAATTCATATGGCTACTATAATGTAGCTGTCTCTCAGCGGGTATAGTTTAGTGGTAAAAGTGCGATTCGTTTCATAGTGATTTCAATAGTTGAGGGATCTTTCAAACCGAAACTGAATTGACTAAAAAACTTTATTTATATAGAAGTGAATTTTGTGTATCTCCACTACTTTTTTGGCTTCAGGGAAAAATCTCTCAATCCCGTTACTCGCATACTTTGAAATGCAGAAAAGTTGGTAACGAAGCAGAAATATCTCAGTACCCAAAAATGAAAATACTTGGGTTGATTTAGACCCCCAAAAAAGACCATAATCTATGGGTAGACGTCTAAGATATTTGTCTCATCGTCACTAAACCTTGGGGAAAACGGAAATCCAAAGAAGAAAGTTGAAAGAAATCAATCCCGGTTTGCCGGGATTCCTAAACTAACGTATTTAGTTGGGCAGTATTCACTGCTTCAACGACTCGGTGAGAAATATTTTCCTAAGGATTTTTTGACAGAATAAAAAAAAAATAAGGAACGAATTAAAGGAAAGGAACGATAATATTAATTTTCCTTCTAAAGGATCATCTAAGAAGTCTATGCCCGGTATACACTCGATATGCACGCAAAACCAACATAGATGCTATGGACGACTCCCGTTTTCCTAAAACGCATTTTGCTAGAAGCAAAATCATTTTTTCCCTCTTCGTTTGAATCCATTAATCATTGGGTAGACGTTTTGGGCAAATACCAACGAAAATTAAACCACTGTTTCTCCATAAAGGAGCCGTATGGGCCGAAATGTCCAAGTTCGGTTCTGAATTAGCGGCGCCATGATCTTTTGTGTCGACTATAACCTTTAGCCTTCCAAGCTACTGATGCGGGTTCGATTCCCGCTACCCGCTACTAATTTTGCTAATGATACTTCCAGTAAGACTCCGATTTGTCCGAACTAAACTAATAATCTCTTTGTCGACTATGTTTTTTTGAACAGACAAAAGCTTTTGTCTGTTCAAAAAAACATAGTCGACAAAGAGATGGGTGGGTGAGTATACGCGGGATAAAATAGGGGAAAAATAGACGTCCATCGCCTAACGGATAGGGCAGAGGTCTTCTAAATCTTAAGTATAGGTTCAAATCCTATTGGACGTAATTTTGCAAAGTAGCCCCCACCCCCAGCCGGGCTAACTGCTGGTTGGATAGTTTGTCGGAATGGTTCTTTAGTTTAAAATACGAAAATCATTTTTCTTGCAATAAGAAAAGTTCCGTTGCCTCCTTAATTGCTTCCTTCAAAATAGTTTCAGCTTGTTCAGTAAACACCTTTGTGGAACGAATAATTTCACCAAAATTGGGTTTGTTGGTTGTTACATACTCACGCAGCTGAACCAAGAATCTTTTTACCTGTTCAACATCTGATATATCTAAATATCCGTTGACTCCAGTGTATATAGTAGCTACCTGCTCCTCCACCGATAACGGAGCTGACTGAGATTGTTTAAGCAGCTCGCGCAATCTCTGTCCCCTAGCTAATTGATTTTGAGTAGTTTTGTCAAGATCGGAAGCAAATTGGGCGAAAGCCTCTAATTCTGCAGATTGTGCTAATTCCAATTTTAATTTGCCAGCTACTTGTTTCATAGCTTTGATTTGAGCCGCAGAGCCTACCCTAGATACAGAAATACCCACATTGATTGCTGGTCGAATTCCGGCATTAAATAGATCTGCTGATAGAAATATTTATCCATCGGTAATAGAAATAACATTGGTAGGGATATAAGCCGAGACATCTCCCGCCTGTGTCTCAACTATGGGTAAAGCTGTCATGCTGCCCTCACCCAATTGGAGACTTAACTTAGCCGCCCTCTCCAAAAGGCGAGAGTGTAAATAAAAAACATCTCCAGGATATGCTTCGCGCCCGGGCGGTCTTCTCAAGAGCAAAGACATCTGTCGGTAAGCTTGGGCTTGTTTGGAAAGGTCATCATAAATAATCAGGGTATGCTGTTTACGATACATGAAGTATTCGGCTAAAGCTGCTCCCGTGTAGGGGGCCAGATATTGCAAAGTGGCTGGAGAATTCGCAGTTTCTGAGACTACGATGGTGTATTCCATGGCGCCGCGCTCCTGAAAAGTGTCAACTACCTGAGCCACAGACGAAGCCTTTTGACCGATAGCTACATAAACACATATCACATTTTGACCCTTTTGGTTCAAAATTGTATCTGTAGCTACTGCCGTTTTGCCAGTCTGCCTATCCCCAATAATTAATTCTCGTTGACCACGACCGATAGGAATCATCGAGTCAATAGCAATCAGACCTGTTTGTAGGGGTTCATACACAGAGCGTCTTGAAATAATTCCCGGAGCGGGAGATTCTATCGATCTAAATTCAGAAGCTGGGATTTGTCCTTTACCATCGATAGGTTGAGCCAATGCATTTACGACACGGCCTAAAAAAGAGTCACTGACTGGTATTTGGGCGATCTTTCCCGTCGCTCGTACGGATCCCCCTTCTTGTATGGTTAGACCATCACCCGTCGGTACGGCCCCAACATTATCAGATTCCAGATTCGAAGCAATGCCAACTGTACCGTCTTCGGATTCTACCAATTCGCCAGCCATTACTTTATTTAGCCCATGAATGCGGGCTATTCCGTCCCCTACTTAAGGTACAGTACCGATGTTAACAACTTCTATTTCTGGAACATACCCTTCGATTTGCTTGCGAATGATGCTGCTAATTTCGTCAGGTTGGATGTTTATTACCATTTTTGCCAAAAAAAAGTATTACTGCAGGAAAGAAAAGGAAAAATGAAACCTGTTCCATAATTAAATGGGGGCTAAAAGTTGCGATTAAGTGGATTTTTTTGCCAGGGCTCTTAGCAGGCCAATATGATAATCAATCACTTGCAAATGCAACTCATTAGTTAGACGACTATTCAAGCTCTCTAAAGCCCTTTCGGACGCTAATCGAGAAACTTGCTGTCGAACTTGCTCAATTGCTCGTTGCTTCTCGAAACGAATTGCATAATGTTTACTATCCTCTAGCCCATTTAAATCATTATCAGCTGCATCGACGAGATCTCGCCTTTCCTTATCCATTTGCGTAAGTCCACCGATGCGAATCTCATCCGCTTTTATTTCCGCCTGTTGCAATCGAATACGAGCCCTTTGAAGTTTTTCAGTAGCTTCTGCATGACGCTCCTCTGCATCCGAAATTGTGTTTGAAATTGCTCTTTCACGATTTTCCAAGAAACTGACCAATGAAAGTGGATTACAAATCTTCAAATTTAAAAGACTAATGATCTCTTCCCAAACCGGACATGGATTTTTTAATCCATCCGGCTTTCCTGCCCGCTTCTCGCAATAAGTTGAGTTGGGAAATCTAATAGAGTTACACGGGCTTGCCTCCCATTTTCTGTTTTGACTGGTAGGATTTACCTCGACGAAGGCTAAGCTCGGAGGAAATAACTACTAATTGAAAAATACAAAAACGGTAGCTCTCCCAAACAATTTGTCAAATTCTTCGGCAGACGATTCTTCTAAGTAGTATTCGTCTTAAATGGGTTGTCTATTCAGCAATTTTATTGGGGTTGATACAAATCAACTCCAATATCTATCCATATATACCTATACAAAAATTTATTTTGATAGGTGGAGAGAATTAAAACATTCTCGATACGAGCGTCATGTAACGAGTTATGCGTTCTCGGTTGTAACTTGAGTTACGCAATGGGGGAAAGAAAACCCCGATTTTGCTAAGACTTTAAGCCTTTTGGCTTTAACCATATTGACGTAATCCCGACAATTGGTTGATGAGAAGCAGGGTTTCACCAATTATGCGGAATGCTCTGGTTCTTGCATAACATCCATTTGCAGGTAATTCGTCGGGGTTTTGCACCTTTCTGCACCCCATTGAGAATTCAGGTGCAACTGGGGAAATCAGTTGTCCTACTCAGATATACGACTCGCACACACCCCCTTTCCATAGTAAAACAATATACCTAGTACCAGGATTAAGTTAATCAAGTTTATCTCAAATATATTAGTGTTTAAACTAATACTTGCGGCCGTAGGCCAATAATTTGAGGGGGCGAAGATCTCACTTAGACTTCTCGTTTTCCTTTCCCTCCTTGAAGGTGTTACAAATTTTGGGCAACTTCTGGTCCGGCCTAGTAACGATTGACAATTTGTGTAGAATGGGGAAAAAGTGATGAGAGAGACTAGACCCCCCCCAAGGAAAAACCCCGCCAATTTGGAAATTCTATGGTTTGAATTTGAATACGGGGCGGGGGGAGAGGGGGTTGGTATAGACAATTTATTTTTCTTTTTTTTCTACTTAGTAAAAACAATTTAAACAAGCGGATTTGCAAATAACGGGGCTGGAGCTACAACTAATCCATAAATTGTCAAAGCTTCCGTGAAAGCCAAACTCAGCAATAAAGTGCCTCGTATCTTACCTTCTGCTTCTGGTTGTCTCGCTATACCCTCGACCGCCTGACCCGCGGCAGTGCCTTGTCCGACACCGGGTCCGATCGAGGCGAGGCCTACAGCTAACCCGGCGGCGATAACAGAAGCGGCAGAAATCAATGGGTTCGTATTAGTCTCCTCCTATTTCATTTACGTTAATCAATTCTGCTTGTCTTGCTGAATAGTAATTAAACCCGATTCAGCGAAGGTTTGTTAATGAATGAGTTTTGAAAAATCAATTTTACACGGACTTAATCACAATTATTAATATGGTTGAGTAGCCACAGATTTGGTTAATGTTCAACCGGAAGTCATGAAAAAGCAGATAGAAAAAGCATCTACAAGATTTCCAACTAAAAACTGATTGATAAAATTTTTCTTTTGAATGAAATCACTATTCCAACTGGATCGACGAATTTTTAGTAGCCCGCAGTAGTAACAATCATTTACTAAACCACATCTATCCCAAACCCAGTGGAAGTAAGATCTAATAACTTCTCATATGTTACGAGATAAACATAACTGGGATCTGGCATCACCGGCTCAAATGGAAAGCATATAGACAAAAGAGATTTCGCCTAATCCTTTTACGAAGCATTTGAGCCCGGTTTCAGGAGTCTCCAACTTTTATCCAAATTAAACAATTCAATTCAAATTGTATCTAAATGATATGTATGTGGGGGGGGGCGTAATATGTGGTCTTATGCTGTGGTATCATGATACCACACAAATTGCCCTTTTTCACTAAAGCGACTCGCGCAATTATCTTTGAAAACAGTTTTTTGTGACTGAATTAAAATTATACTTCATTTTCTTAGTGATGACCTTCTATGGATTCCCCGATATAAGCTGCAGCTGAAGTGGCAGAGATTAAAGCTTGTATAGCGCTTGTGAACAACCCCAAAGGCATCGTAGGGACGGGAACAATTAGGGGTACTAGAGAAACGAGAACAGCTACTACCAACTCGTCAGCCAAAATGTTCCCAAACAATCGAAAACTAAGCGATAAGGGTTTGGTGGAGTCTTCCGAAATATTAATAGGTAATAATACCGGAGTTGGCTGTATGTATTTGCCGGAATAACTGAAACCCCTATTATGCAAACCTGCGTAGAAATGTGCTACTGATGTAAGCAAGGCTAGTGCAACAGTGGTGTTTATATCGTTCGTAGGTGCAGCCAGCTCTCCCTGAGGTAACTGAATAATTCGCCAAGGAAACGAAGCACCTGACCAATTGGAAACAAAAATGGATAGAAACATCGTTCCAATAAATGGGACCCAGGGACGATATTCCTCCTCTCCCACCTGGGTCCTGGTTGAATCTCGAATAGATTCAAGAACATACTCGATAAAATTTTGGATACCTGTTGGTATCGTTCTCAAATTCCTGGTAGTCACAGCGGGTAAAGTTAACAATATCGCTATAACGACCCAAGAAGTTATAAGAACTTGTGCATGAACCTGAAAGTTTCCTATTTGCCAGTAAAAGTGTTAACCTACTTCTACACTCGATACTTGATTAAGATTATTAATTTCACAAATGTGTAGTTGCTCAATTTGCGTAATACCCCCCCTCCCAATGAAGAGCATAATTATTTAAAATATTTCTCATTACATAAATTTTTTAGAAAAAGAGAAACGAGCTCTTTCTCCACCAAAATCTACGATTTACTAAATTGCCTAATCTCTCGAAACACTATTTACTAATTTGTTAAGGTAGTGCTGATGAGCTATCAGCCTTTTTCCCATCCCATTAAGTTACCGACGAGTTTGAACGACCATCGCAAATAGCTAATGCTGGTTTATCCAGTATCCATCGGATTGAGGATCTCGCGTCATCATTACCAGGAATTGGAACATCTACAAGATCTGGATCACAATCTGTGTCAACAACACAGATAGTAGGGATACCTGGAATACCGCATTCTTTAAGAGCGATAGATTATTCGTGTTGATCGGTAGTTATCGCAATATCGGGTAAATCTGACATGTGTTGAATTCCGCCTAGACATTTTTTCAATTTAAACAATTATCCTTTCAGAATCGCGGCCTCCTGTTTCGGGAGTCGATCAAATCCGCCCCTATCTTCTTCAGTTTGTAAGTATTGGAACCGGCGAAGACGTGTCTCTGTAGTGAACCAATTTGTCAAAGTGCCGCCTAACCATTTTTCGCTTACATAATGGCATCGAGATCTCAATGCAGCCGATGCTACCAAATCCGCTACTTGATGCTTTGTACCCACCATCGAGAATTCCTTTCCCTCCGCCGCTGCATCAAACACCAAATCACACGCTTCAGCCAAAAGACGAGCAGTCTGAGTTAGGTCGAGAATGTGAACACCTCTACGTTCCGTAAATATGTAAGGAGACATCTTAGGATTCCATTTCTGAGTTTGATGTCCGAAGTGAATTCCCGCGGCCATCATTCCCTCCAAATCAATTTTCCAGTTCTTCTGTTGCATTTTCCCCTCATTTGTAAAAAGGAGTGTGAATTCGTCTCATTCTAACTAAATCTGTTAAATTATTACAATCAACTGACCCGTTTTGGGGCTTGGAATACACGAAAAAAGCTTCTATCGCCAACTAATTTTTTACCACATTTCCAGATGAAGGCAAGAAAGAGATCGAGTCAACTTTTTCTGAATGACTAAACTGAGATCGAAATCCTGCTCCTTGTGGTGACCACATAGATTACTTTTGGGAGCCCATTTTGAGTTATTACTACCCTCATTCACCAAATGAGACTCCTTCTGTTTATTCACTTTTAGTTGACAAGCTATTTCTGGACTACCCGTGCCGATGGGAACAGCGTCTCCAAGAACAACATTTTCTTTTAAACCCTTCAACCAATCTATTCGGCCACGAAGAGCGGCTTTAGCTAATACCCGAGTAGTTTCTTGAAAACTTGCCTCTGCCAGAAAACTAGTAGTACTAAGAGAAGCCTTTGTCATTCCCAATACAATAGGTTCGTAAAAAATCGATCCCTTCAATACTCGATTCATACGTTCCGCTTGTGACAACTCGACAAGCTCCCCGGGAAAGAATACGTTAGTTACCTCATCTTCGGATGCTACAACCCTCGACGTCAATTGGCAAACAGTAATTTCTAGATGCTTGTCGGATATCTGTACTCCTTGAGATTCATAAACTTTTCGAATTTGATCGATTAGAACTAGTTGGTAATGCCCCATACTTCTTCCAGTACTCACGAAGTGACTCCAAAGGTTCCCAATTAATTTGGTAATACTTCGACACCATCTATCAAAAAGATCTTCGATTCCTGCTGGAATAGAAGCAATTGACCGAGACTCCAGGAGCTGCTCAACTTTTGGAAGACCCTGAGTAATATCTCCAGATTTTAATCTATCGTATGGCAATGTCATTAATGTATCTCCTTCTTCGATAATGTCCCCGGAAATTCTATGGGGATTTGCCCCCCGGGTCGCCAGAAGGGTTTTACCCATTCGCATTAATGAATAATTGTGGTGAATGGCTATTACCTGACCAGACTGGAGACACGCACGATGGTTTTGGAGATATCGATTTTCGCTGATCAGTAGTCCTAGACTGATTAACATAATTTCTCGACTAAACAATTTCATAGGGAAATAAATAGGTTTCTCCAAGAAACTTTTCTTGGGATAAGAATTTATGGGGCATTTCAATAGTAATTGACTTTCATCAATCAGATACAAATTTTGATGTTCCGGTTTTTCTGTCGAAAAATCGGCAAAACATTTTTTGTAATAAAAGGCTTTGGGCGGAAAGTGGTAAGGGGCCAATAAGCGAAGAATAGGCCAGAAAGTCCCAACTAGGCCTACCTGCTCAAATTTATTTTGGCCAAAGCGAAAACCCGCTCTTTTAATTTCCGTCAATTCCTCTTTAACGTTCGGATTTGAAGAAGCTTTTGAAAGAGATTCAGATTCAAAATTCAGTGAGATTTTTCTTTCATTCCCGATGACAGGGACGAAACGTTTTCTTTTCCATTCCCAACCATGAAAGTATTCTCCAATCTCTTTTTTGTAACCAATTTCATTTGAATCAGCAAATGAATCATTACGAGAGAAATTGAACGGCGATAAAGTCAAGAATAATGCACCCGGCTCCGAAACCAGATGAATAATACTCTGATACCTGAGAATTACTTCGTGGCTACTGCTAGACAAATTAATTTTAACAGGAAATAACTTCTTAAGAGACGCTGATTCTCGAGAAACCCGATTGACCCCGACTCCTCCTCGGGTAGGAGGAGACACCATTGGATTTATCTGAATAAATGTGGTGAGCAAATGATTGATTTTTACACTGATAAGAGATAAATAGATTTTTTTTAAAGGAAAATTCTCGTGCAGATATCTCCGCCACTCAATCACTAAACCAGCTTGAACTAATTGAATAGCCGTATGATTAATCACTTCAATATTTTCGCCATTTCTGAAGCAGATGAATGAAAAAGCCTGGGCTTTCGCGCATTTTTGCGTCTTCGGTTTGTTGGGGCAGAATGATATTTGTGCTAAAAAATCGTTGGATACGTTGTACTCGATGACTGGTTTTATCGAAACGGAGTTTTTTCTTTTCCTACGAAAAGAAAACAGTTGGGGATAAATGCACTTTTTGACTTCAATTTTGTCAAAAATCATATTGCTCTGCGCTATTAAATTATTGTCTTCCCTGGTTGTGGATGTATCGACTTGATTCTTTGGATTGTGAATAGATCCAGGTAGAACTCTTATCATGTTGACATCTCTTGATGTCTTTTCTAGCCGAATCAAACCACTTGCTTTAGCAATACTATTCGCAGTTATTTGTGCACCTACCTCGACAATACTATTATTTTTTACTAAAATAGATGACAGGGGTTCGTGCGTGAGATAAACCTCTTTGGGAATCAGAAAAAAATTTCCTTCTTTAACTATTTTATACCATGAACAATAGGCCTTTTCCCTCATCCAGTCGTCAAGGCAGAGCTTATTTTTATTGGTGGATTCAATTTCTATAGTGCCATATTGAATGACCCCCGAAACATTAGTTTGATACTCGAAGTTTTCATAGGTGGCGAAGATATGGTCTTCGTTCGAAACGTTGTTTAATTGAACATTAATTTTTAGAAAATGTAAATCATTGAGATTTTTTCGGCATCGTTTCGACGGGAATAAAACCGATGTCCCCAATTCAGCCCGCTCCACTCCAAGATTTGATAGGATGTAATTGGATTTTGGGCGTCTCAACCAAATTGAAAAACATTTTGGGTCAATTCCAAATTCTTGAAGCCCTTTCTGAAAACCGAAGTAGTTACTGGAATCGGCCTCTGCCTCTAGAATCTTGTCCGAATGATCGCGTCTCTTTCCTACAGGGTCGGGTTCGATGCCAACTTTATCTTGATCTTTGTAAAAAAAAGAGTTTACGCCGAAATCGCTAAAAAATCCTGAAAGAATCCATATATGACTTGCCTCCCGTACGAGACGGGTAGTATTGCAAATGGAATCACGAACGTGCCAAACAAATTTACTCCAGTGAATTTCTCCTTTTAAATTTGGATAAATGGGTTTTTGAATACGTTCTTTGGGAGGAAACTCTTTGGCTCGTACTTCTGCAATGATTTGTTGTGACTCAACATATTGACCATTTCGAACCATAAGTAGACTCCGGGCTGGGACGACGGAGTTGTGTATATTGCCAGAACTATCAATAAGGAAGGATAGTTCATTTCGACACATCCAAGCGGGATGTCCGTGCCTCGTACGCGTTGGATGGACTAATTTTTCATCAAAATTAATGAGTCCATTAAATGGAATTCGTACGTACTCTGCAATATCCCCCGTAAATACCCCGCCCGTATGAAAAGTCCTCAATGTCAATTGAGTTCCCGGTTCTCCAATTGATTGACCCGCAATAATACCGACGGCTTCACCCACTTCTACCAAATCATAATGAGCAAGACTCCAACCGTAACGCAGCTGACAAATCCGAAAAATACTTTTGCGTTTCAGAGGAGATCTTACATGTATTGGTTGTAACGATGCTAACAAGTTACTAGCCAGTCCATCACTGATATCTTGATTACGGGTAGCAACACATCTGCCATCCCAATAGACATGATCTGCCAACACACGCCCAATCAATCTCTGATACGATATTGTTCCAATAAATCCTCGTGTTCGTTCATTAATATTCAGGAAAGCGATACTTTTAGCAGTTCCACAATCTCTTTTGCGTACAGCAATATGTTGAACAACTTCAACAAGTCTACGTGTTAAGTATCCAGCGTCTGAGGTTCGAACGGCAGTATCCACAACCCCTTTACGGGCGCCGTAGCAAGAAATGATATATTCTGTCAGGGATAATCCTTCGCGCAGATTTCTTCGAATGGGTAGGTCAATTACTTGATTTCGTGGATCCGACATCAATCCCCTCATGCCAAGCAATTGATGAACTTGAGATATAGTTCCTCGGGCTCCCGAAAAAGACATCATGTGAACTGGATTCAAAGGATCCATCATTTTGAAACTTGGATTCATTTCTCGTTTTGAACATTCACTTGTGGCATACCAGGCTTCAATGGATTGACGTAACTTTTCTACGGCATGCAGACTTCCGTAGCGGTAATGCTGCTCCGAGACGTAACCTTACTTCTCCGCATCTCGTACAAGCCAACCTCTTGTTGGTACTGCCAAAAGGTCATCAATACCCGGTGAGACAGATGCTTTTGTAGCTTGTTGAAAACCCAAAACCTTCACTTGATCCAAAATATTTGTTGTAGATGTGATTCCGAAACAAACGACTAACTTGCCGATGAGTCGCCTCATTGCAACTCTATCCATCGTCTCATTGTAGAAAGGTAATTCAGTTCGATCCGTCATTCTAAAAACCTCAACTTCATATATACATGTCTCACTTCGCAGTATAGCATTTAGTAACCGCAATTCTATTAATAAATAAATAAATTGAATTAAACTGATTCACTAATCTCTTGGGCATGGAAAAGAGCTTTATCATCCCTCATTGCTATAACTAGACCTAGCTTGTGTCACTGTATCCAGTGTAGACAAAGTGCTGCATGGGGAAGAAGTCTTTGATACACCTTGCATAGCTTCTTTCAACTGCTGATTGAATAAAATGCGACCGGGTGTTGTAAGTATATATATATTTGAAATAGACCCATTTTTACATTTACTAACTCGATAATTTTCGTAAACGTGAAAAGAAGTTCCTAAAGAATCATATTGAGATTCAAAAGGTAATTCACGGATTTTCGAACTAATAATTTGCAGATTGATTTCCCATTGAAGCCATAAGAGACTAGACGAATCAATTCCTTTTGATTGCTTGGCCCGGAGTAAGTCGCAGTAACTACTAAAGTGGGGTATTTTGGTGGAGTAGACGCGAGTTCCGTCTATAAAAACGGGATGTCGATTACGGTAAATTCCTTGCATATCTTCAATTGTTAATATATAAAGACCGAGAAGCATATCCTGACTCGGCACAGATACGGGATCGCCCGTAGCGGGGGATAATAAATTAATATGTGAAAACATTAGTAGACGAGCTTCAATCTGAGCTTCAAGAGATAACGGGACATGAACAGCCATCTGATCGCCGTCAAAATCTGCGTTAAACCCCCCACGAACCAATGGATGCAGACGAATGGCGCGACCCTCTATTAAAATAGGCTGAAACGCCTGTATGCCCAACCTGTGCAGAGTAGGCGCTCTATTCAGCAGTACCGGATGTCCTCTCATAACTTCCCGAAGAACGTCCCATATTACAGGATCTTTCTCTCGTATCATGCACTTAGCAGCTCGTAAATTACAAGCGATATGTCATCCGATCAAGTTACGGATTACAAAGGCTTGAAAAGGTTCAATTGACATTTCTCGAGGTAATCCACATTGGTGTAATGAAAGGGATGGACCTACGACAATCACGGAACGACCTGAATAATCGACTCGCTTGCCGAGCAAATTCTCACGAAATCGCCCCTCTTTGCCCTCAATAACCTCTGAAAATGACTTATATGGTCTGTTATGAATATCCCTCGTTGGTTGCCCACGTATACCACTATCGATAAGGGCATCTACAGCTTCTTGGACAAGTCGTTTTTGGCAAACAATTAAACCTTCTGGTGTAAATTCACTGCCCGATAGGAATTCAGTCAACGTGTTATTTCGATAAATAACCTTTCTATAAAGCTCATTAAGATCAGAAGTAACCAATTCGCCTTCATAAAGCTCCACTATTGGTCTCAATTCGGGAGGAAGAACCGGTAGAAAATCCAAAACCATCCATTCCGGTTTTAGATTCGTCCGTAAAAAATCCTTTGCTAATTTTATCCGCCTAACTAAAAGATCTTTCCTTCTCTGAATTGTTCGATCTTCTCGTTCAATCCCAACCGGTTTTCGTTTTGCCGACACCTGCCATTCCAAATACGCGCGATCCACGAGACTTTGCAAATCTAAGCTAGCTAATCCTTTTTTAATGGCGTCTCCACCAGTAGCAATTTCGTTCTTCTGAAGCGTTTCATAATTTCGAGTAGAAAAAAAAATGGGAAGCATGTTTCTCCAGGATCGTTCTTCGTAATTGAATAAACCCCGCAGTCTTAATAGAGCGGGCCTCTCGGCCACGGGCCTAGCTAAAAAAAGAGTGGGATAGGCTGTTGGTTGACCCCCCCCCAGAATCGGACATGAGTGTTTCCCCTCATCCGGCTCAAATAACTATTCTCAAATCTAAAGACTGTCCTATTCAATTTTTTTTAAGTATCATAACAATTTAATTATGTCCCGTTAGAGTTGAAATAGTTGCTCATTACTCGAGTTTCAAACTGTCTTTCTCGAATAGTCTTGATTCCCCTATTTTAAATGATGAAAGGAAAAGTTAGTAATTGTCCCTCTCCTCTACCATAAGTTGGAAATCTTTTCTTGTTCCTAATGTGATCCCTTCCCCTCTTTGGGTTTCCACTCCACTTCGATGGCTACCTGCCTATTTGAATTTGAGAAGTATATGCGATGATTAGATTCTCATAGCCATACCTAGAGTCTTTCCTAACAGTAAGTAAAGGGTAGAACTGAGGGGTTCTGTTAGAAAGCACTTCACTATTTTTCTATTCATTGATCATGAAACCAAATATTGATTTTTTTTTCACGAAGCCAAAATAGTGGATTTGAGAAATAACCATGGAGGGGATTCCTCGATTTGTAAACAAAAACAATAGATCCTCTCTCTCCTTCCCGAGTTGCGCGATACTCCTCGTTGGGGGCGAGGGACGTGTCGGTTCGAGACTTCCCATTCTCGTATGGAATGACAGATTGTATGAAATCTATGCTGATCAACACATAAAATCAAGTCACGCATCGCAATAGACTAGGCTTTCTAATTCTTTAAGGGGTTTAGCAAGTAGATTTGCAATATAACTAGGGATTCGTTTCAAAAACCACACGTGGGTTACCGGACACGCAAGTTTTATGTATCCCATTCGATATCTTCGAACTCGAGAATCAGTGAATTCAACCCCGCAATGCTTGCAAATTTTGGAATATGCATCCTCCTCGTTGACAGATTGGTAGTTTCCACAGGCACAGACTCCACTTTTTGTAGGTCCAAATATCCTTTCGCAAAATGACCCATCTCTCTCTGGTTTATGAGTCTTGTAATGCAACGTATAAGGTTAATCGACTTGCCCGACGACATCTCCATTAGGTAACTCCCTCTCGGCCCAACTGCGAATCTGTTCGGGGGAGGCCAGTCCAATCCGAAGTTGTTGATAATTAATTCGATGAATCATAATAAAGAAAATCTTGATTGATTTTTTGCGGAAGAAAAACTTTGGTAGGATCTCAAATGTTTTCAATCCCCCTTCGCAAATCTTCTTCAAGTGTAAATTTGCGTTCCAAATTTAGGCCCATACACCGTAACTCTCGAACTAGCAGTCGAAAAGATTCTGGAACGGTATTGGGTTTGTGAACGGGTTTTCCAGTCATAATTGCACTAGGTACTTTGTAACGAGCCTGAATATGATCTGATTTAGTCGTAAGCATTTCCTGCGACGTATAAGACACGCCAAAACCCTCCAAAGCCCATACTTCCATTTCTCCAACCCGTTGTCCCCCCCGTCTTGATTTCCCTTTGAGAGGTTGCTGGGTAACAAGCGCATAGGGACCACTAGATCGTGCATGAATTTTATCATCAACCTGATGAATAAGTTTCATTATATAGGCTTTTCCAGTTGTAATAGGTTGTCCAAAGGGATCACCTGTTCGTCCGTCGATCAATCGACTCTTTCCGGGGTGGTTGGGTTCAAATAACCACGGATTACCGGTTCTTGCACCTGCTGCATAGAGCTCGGAAAATACTAGTTTTCTAGAAGCTTCTCGCTCATATCTTTCATCGAAGGGTACTATGCGGTAATGAGTTTCTAGAAACTCCCCGGATAAACCCAGTAGGCATTCGAAAATCTGTCCCACATTCATTCGTGAAGGTACGCCTAAAGGACTTAGTATCATATCGACCGGTGTACCGTCTTGCAAATACGGCATATCTTGTCTGGGTAATATTTTTGACACAATACCTTTATTTCCATGTCTACCAGCTATTTTGTCACCCACCTGTATTTTACGTTTTTGCAATATATAAATATGAATTACTTCCGAATCATTCACGGTATCGTCTTCGGGGTAGACCCACCTGACATCAGTGACTCGACCTCTTCCACCGATAGGTACTTTTAGACAACTTTCTCTCGCGTTAACCAACTGTATACCAAAAATGGCTTGTAACAATCTCCCTTCTGGAACACGTGATGAACTCGCCCCTTCCTGGGGCGTTAGTTTACCCACTGAAACGTCTCCAGCCTCTACCCAAGATCCCAATTCTACAAGCCCACTGTCGTCGAGGTGCCGAAGCGCATGACTATCCAACTGAGGTATTTGCTTAGTAACCCGTTCTGGTCCCTGATTTGTTGCGCAAATTTCGACCTCATGTTTCTCAATGTGAAAAGATGTAAAAATATCTTCGTATATCAGACGTTCATTAATTGACACTGCATCTTCGAAGTTGTATCCTTCCCACGGCATATAGGCTACTAATAGATTTTTCCCTAGAGCTGATTCCCCCCTAGCAGTTGCTGCCCCATCCGCTAGAATTTCCCCACTTCTAAAAAGTTCCCCCGGTAAAACCGCGGGTTTTTGGTGCATACAGGTGTTGTTGTTGGAACGCTCATATATTTTCAATTCACTACCTCTAATCAAATTGGATTCCTCGACTCCGACTTCATGGATAAAAGATAGTTCAATTTTATTACCCTCTATATATTGAATTTTTCCCTCCCGGAGAGATATAGCTACACTTCCTGAATCCGAAGCTACTTAACTTTCTAACCCAGTTCCTACAATGCATCTTTCGGGCTTAACCAGCGGAACCGCTTGACGTTGCATGGTGGAACCCATCAAAGCGCGGTTTGCATCATTATGCTCAATAAATGGAATAAGAGAAGCTCCAATGGAAAAATGATGGAGAGGGTGAATGCTTCGAAAATCAACTTGTTCCCAAAGAACGCTGAGAAATTCCTGTTGATATCGAACTGGTATAAGTTCCCTTTCCGAAGCTCTCCATTCAGATATTAACAAATTTTCAGTTGCTATTCGGTAGCAATCATCGTCAGCAGGGGATAAATTGACTAACTCCTCTTCTTCGGACAATTCCGACATGTTGAGGTAAGGGCTCTGCAAAGATCCCGTATTGCTAACTCCTGCCTGAATAGCTAGTGAAGAAATCAGGCCAGCATTCATGCCTTCCGATGTTTCAATTGGGCAGATGCGGCCATAATGACTAAAATGAATATCTCTAGCTTGAAAACTGGCGGTTCGACGTGTTAACCCACCGGGACCGACAGAGCTTAATCTTCGCTTATGAACCATTTCTGATAATGGATTTGTTTGATCCAAAAATTGCGAAAGGGGATGGGAGCCAAAAAATTCTTTGAAAGCTGCTATTACTGGGGCAGGTGTTACCAAGCCCCGGGGAGTTATTGCGCGTTTGCGTCTAACAGCCCTGGATAAATTTTATCGAATCGAATTCTCCAAACGGTTCGGGGCTAATTTCAATTGTTCCTGAAGCAAATCCGCTACGGATCGGACACGTCGGTTTTTTAAATGATCTATATCATCGAGCTTACCCCTTCCGTAGCTTATTTCTATTGAGTGATCCGCGGCTGCTAATATGTCTTGAGGTAGCGAGAAGTACTCTGTTTCGGGTACGTCGAGGTTTAGTTTGATGTTCAAGTTTCGTCGGCCAATTCGTCCTAATTCGCATCTATGCTGGAAAAACCTTTTTTACAACTCTTTTAATATGGATTCTGAAAAAGATACACCCGCGTCTGCAGCGGAGTATGGATGTTTGTAAAGCTCTGCTATAGCATCCTCCGGTGATTCAATAATTTCTTTTCGCTTTTTAAACATATTCAAAAAGATTTTGGGGTAACGGGCGTTTTGTAAAATATCTCTTTTATCTAACCCCATAGCTATCGATAAAATTAAGATGGATATTTTTTTTTTCTTGCTAATACGAACCCATATTTTACCCTTACCGTCCATCTCTGGCTTAAATCTCCCTCCCCAATCCGAAATTGCAGTACTAGTATACACAGGAATTCCTTTTTGATCCGACTCCCGATTGTAGTAAATACCAGGACTTCTTACTATTTGATTAACCAACACCCTAGCAATTCCATTAATAACGAACGTTCCTCTAGAATTCATCCATGGAATAGATCCGAGCCGTACATATTCTTCTTGTACCACTCGATCTTCATTACAAATCAATTAAGCTGGTACATATGGATCGGCGGAATATGTAATACATTGATACGCGGCATCTCTCTCTCCGACTGAAGGTTCTGTCAATTGGTACCGCTTACCGATTGGTCAGAATTCGACTTCCTTATCTGTATCTTCAATTGTTGGGAAATCTTTGAGTTCCTCAAGCAATTTTCCATTGACAAAACGACTAAATCCTTCGATTTGAATTCGTGCAAGTTCTGGTAGTACGGACATGCCTTCATTTTCTCCTAATGATGTTCTATATCTAGACCTATCTTTGAATAAGATTTTGTGAATTAAATCTTTGTATTTCCGTCTTTATCTTTCGAGACATTTTTTGTGACGAGATAATTTCCAACTTTTTTTTTAGTTACCTAGATACACTGCAGATCTATAAGTAAATAACTAGAACTATTCTATATTTATCTCTAACTTATTAGATAGTTCTAGCTATTTACTTAACTTCCACTTACATGGTAGCAAGTAACAAGCCACAAAACAAAGTAGGAACCTAAGCGAAACCAATATTTTGCGAACCTGAAATTGAATCGCCAATTTCCTGACAAATCCATTTGCTAAAAATACTTTTGCATCTGAGTTTTGTATCTGAGACTGAAATAGCAATGAATACGTAAAAAAGAACTATCTAGGGGCAAACGAACAACTATTTTGTAATTAATTAAATTATATCACATTAGTAATTTTGATTGCCGAAAAACACGAGAGTTTGGGCAAATAAATAGATGGATGTTCCCCCAGTAATCTTGGTTTTATTAATTTTTGATATTTTCAACCTCGATGTGCAAGGAGATACTTACCGAAACGAAAGTAGTAAGAGTTAAAAATACCCTTCCCCCAGGATATTTTATTACCAACGTATTTAGCAAAATAAGCGATTTGGGTACTTCTTATGACTTGTGTATTTCCTAACTTCATGAGTTTCAGCGCTAATTCTATTATGGATCGTTGACTCCGAATCAATTGATATGTACAATCCAATTAAGTCAATTTTTGGGATTGTAGTTCAATTGGTTAGAGCACCGCCCTGTCAAGGCGGAAGTTGCGGGTTCGAGACCCGTCAATCCCGATGCAAAAAACTGTGATGAGACGCGTCGCAATTTTACCCATTTTTGTATTGCCTAGCTAGCAAACTAGGCCACTTCGTATTCGAACTTACGTTCCGGTATTCGATTGGGTCGAGCTGGATTCGAACCAGCGTAGGCGCTGCCAGCGGATTTACAGTCCGTCCCCATTAACCGCTCGGGCATCGACCCATAAATCGAATTGAAAAAATGTGTTTTCCTCACACGTAAACAGGTCTAAAATTCTCGTTTGATTAATTGACGTATTTCACCAGGTTACGCCCCATTTGGGATCGTGGAGAAGGTAGAAATACGCTTTTTAATCGCATCAAAAAGTTCTTGGAGCTTGAATACCCCCAGGGGAATTCGAATCCCCGTCGCCTCTGTGAAAGAGAGGTGTCCTGGGCCTCTAGACGATGGGGGCTGGATTACTCGATAAAAGTATAGATCATTCCCCCTAAACTGTCAATCTGGAGAGATTGAAATAACCGGAAACCTATTTGTTTTAGCACTAATTAGTCAACTAAAGTTTTGATCTCGACCTCTATCACCGCCACCGCAAGTTGCAATAGTTAATTGATTAACTCGAATAAAAAGCAGCAAAAAAAGTCGTTTCTGTAAGTGAAGAATGGGTATTCCCGAGATCTAATTTTGTGATATACTAGATAATTAATATCTAAAAATTAGACTTAAACACTTTTTCGTCAACCGGAGATATTCCACTCGGTCAACCCGACTAACTAGAAATAGATGGTTCATAACAGAATTTGAGAGTTCTTCCCGTTAGAACCACTCAAGCTATCCTCTAATTGATGATTTGAACTACCGATACGGAAGTAAACATTCTTGCGTTTGTAGCCACTGCACTTTTCATCTTAATTCCAACAGCTTTTCTACTTATCCTTTACATTCAGACGGCCGCTCAGAGTAACGATTAGTCTTCAATCAATTTGATTACTGACTTAGAATCAATTCCACAGGAGCAACTAGGAAAAGGTTAAATCTTATTTTCAAAATGCAGTGATATGAAATAAAACTAGTATTCTGGACGAAATTCCAAAGCTGTGTGGCTGCGGCTAATAGCAAGTAATAACAAGTCGTTAGTACCCAACGCAACGATGTCTCCCGGTTAAGTTTTTTTGTTAGTCACAGTTTTTTGGCCTCTACTGACCATTCTTTCTAAATAAAATTGACAAAAATTGATAGATCAAGAAACGATCTATCAATTTCTAACTTTTACCAAACTGATGCTGCTTTCTACGGAGACGGGTTCCGCCCGGCGAACAACACCGGGTCCGAAATTAGGGATATTCCTAAACTATACCTCCAGAGAAGGAGATGTCGACTCAAATGAAGTAAATTAAAGTATATCAGGAATCTGAATTTAGCTGTATGTTCGATGGAAAACTCGAAACACCTTTTTATACCGAACGCAATTGTAACCCCAAACGAAATACTTGCAGCTTGAACAAAAGGTGTAGTAAACTAACGGGATGTATGAAGGTTTTTTGACAGTGCTGAAACAGGAGAAGATTAGGTTTATTATTAAACTCATTGCGTCACACCACTTTTTGATACAACGGGTTGTATTTTAATTGATGACTTTAGGTTCGTTGGAATCCTTCAAAGATATACTTCCCATACGAAATTGATCACTATATATATTCTATTATTGCCTAACCCTTCCCTTAAGCCTATTACGAACGCGAGAATAAGGGTTATAGATATATGTAGATATCTATCTATAGGTTGATAAATAAACTATCTACATATATCTATATGTATATGTACATAGAAATATGTGCTTACATATTTCTATGCGACGTGCGTCATATCCCCAAACCTGACTAATAAAGAAAAAACCGATTAGCTATTTATAATCCACTTCTGCCCCGAACTACAAGCGAAAGGGAAAATGTAGAAATTACCGTCAGGGCAGCCCAAGCTATAGTAACTAAGTCCGTAATTATAACTCCTATCTTTTCACTCATCAAATTCTACCTATAACTAACGAGTAACTAGCTTTAAGCCCAAATAGAGATCAAAATTTAAGCAAGGTTTAGAGACGTAGTGATAATAAGATATCTGTTTTTGCAGTATTTTGTTTTTCTTTACAGGATACTATCCCAATGTGGATAAAAAATAAGTCTATGGAAAACCACGACTTTTCCTTTTTTAATGTTACTGGTTGGTTTCTTAAACTTCAGAAGAATTGTTAAGTGCTATTTCCGATTCGTCAAATAGTGATATACTTAAATAGGGGTTGTTGATGCGTGACCCGTCAAGATACATGAAATGTGACAGGCTATAAGAAGCTATAGAGCAACTCAACCTGTATCTGATTTCAGCGCAATTGACAATCCTAGGGAAAACCCTACCCCGCCCAAATGAAAAAATAGAATTCTCTAAATTCACTTCTACAAAGAATTTACTTTTTAATTTAAAAAATGCTGCTTTCGCCCAGGCGACACCCAGATTCGAACTGGGGAATTAGGGATTTGCAGTCCCCCGTCTTACCACTTGACTACATCGCCTTGTCCTAGGGATAGGGATCCTTCTCCGGCGACCGCCCGGCATAAAAGAACTTTTTTAGGGGGGGGGGGTTAGAGCAGATGAAATCTATCACTGGTGAGTATACTACTGGGTCGATAGACTAGCAAATAGTTTTTTCTATCCCCCAATAAAACTCCGCATTCCCAGACGACTCCAGTTCAAAAATGACTATGAAACCGCGGTTATACTGTGTTGAAATTTCAAATAAAAAAAAAAAGATTATTTAGAAAAATCTTTCTAAAAGAGAAAAAGTACTTTTGTACTCCATCTCTCTGAGAAGATAATCTCTTTGTTGTTTCTGAGGTAGGCGGATAGCGGGAATCGAACCCGCGTCACCTCCTTGGCAAGGAGGTATTTTACCATTCAACTATATCCGCACAATCCGTCAATTCATTTTAACGTATTAAACTCCATGTACATCTAACGAAAGAATTTACACACAGACATTTTTGTGAGAAAAAAAAAAGCTAAATTTACCTGTATGACTTTATCTCCTTCTCTTACCAAAATCAACTAAAAATGAGTTCCATTTTGTAACTTCTTCTGGCAGGGATCAATCTGTGTAGTTCGTTTGAATTTGGTGTCCCCACTCGTAACTTACTGTTACGAGAGGAGAACCTGAAACAGCGGAGCAGGTTCCTAAGAAATGAAGGAATTGAGTATACCTACCGAAAAAACTAATCCAATCCATAAAGAGGCTCCCGAAAAAACGATATTTTTGCTACTAGACCATCCCGCGGGAGATGCAAACGCGACAGGCACGCCAACAACCAGTAAGAATGAGGTAGCAATTAATGCAAATAAAGCAAATTGAAAAGCGATAGTCATAGTTCCGATTCCTTCCGCGTAAGGAATTGATTGTCTATACCACCCGATTCTCATCCGACAGGGCTGTTACAGAGCAAAGATTTTGTCTGCAAAGTACAAAGAAATGTCTCTTTATGACACTAACTTAACCCCTAAAATCCGGTAAGCGTAAAACACCTCCCAACTAGAAAAGTTAGCTCAACCCCGTTTTTCAAGATGTTTATCTATGAAAATTCTAAAATGCTACTTCTATTCCGCATCTTTCTTTCACTTAACGGTGGAGAATAAACATTTTGATCTCTATTCTATTTAGAAGGGATAGATCTTAAAATTAGAAACTTTTTCGATTCAATCGTCTCCAATTCAATTATTTGGAAGACGCAGCTCATACCCCCATCCGAATATCATAGAAGGAATTCACTCGGGAGAGATGGTCGAGCGGTTTAAGGCTCCAGTCTTGAAAACTGGCATGGCGCTAAGACGTCATCGAGGGTTCGAATCCCTCTCTCTCCTAACCCTGATACTCGCATCGAACAGCGAGTAATTTTGGCTGCCAACAACAAGGAGCCCCCCCTCCCACACAAAAAAAAGGATTACCACATATTGGATGATAAAATGAAATCTATCTATTCAGTCGGATAGATAGAGCAAATTAAGCAATGGCGTAGGGGGGCGCAGTCATTCGTTACTTATTTGCTAGCAAGATTTTCTTCTTGCTACAAGAAGAAAATCTTTCACTTATTACTTCTTATCCCATTACTAAATGAACACATTAATTTTGGGTTCTAATCTAATTTTAATTAAGGGGTGTCATGGAAAGGACAGGTTCGGTATCGCGATCAATTCCTTTTTCAAACCCAGCTGCGGCTGCACGAGCCCTACCTGCATGCCAGAGATGACCGACGAAAAAGAAGAATCCTAGAACGAAGTGGGAAGTTGCTAACCAACTGCGGGGAGATACGTAGTTCACAGCGTTGATCTCGGTAGCTACTCCACCTACGGAGTTTAGAGACCCCAAAGGTGCATGAGTCATATATTCCGCGGATCGTCGTTCCTGCCAAGGCTGTATATCCCTTTTCAACTTACCGAGATCTAAACCATTTGGACCTCTCAAAGGTTCTAACCAAGGAGCACGAAGATCCCAGAAGCGCATGGTTTCGCCTCCAAAAATAATTTCTCCAGTAGGAGAACGCATTAGGTATTTACCCAAACCAGTAGGTCCTTGAGCAGAACCTATATTAGCGCCTAGGCGCTGGTCTCTGACAAGAAAAGTAAAAGCTTGTGCTTGAGAAGCTTCTGGACCAGTGGGACCGTAGAATTCGCTTGGATATGCTGTATTATTAAACCAGACGAAGCAGCAGGCAGTGAAACCAAATATGGCAAGAGCTCCCAAACTGTAGGATAAGTAAGCCTCTCCTGACCACACGAAAGCTCGACGAGCCCAGGCAAACGGTTTCGTTAATATATGCCAAATTCCACCGAAAATACAGATGGAGCCCAGCCACACATGTCCACCGATAATATCTTCTAGATTATCCACACTTGCAATCCATCCCTCCCCACCAAATGGAGATTTCAGTAGATAGCCAAAGATAATGTTGGGGCTTAGCGTAAGATTCGTAATTTTTCTTACATCTCCACCACCGGGTGCCCATGTGTCATACAACCCCCCGAAGTATAGTGCTTTGAAAACTAAGAGGAAAGCCCCGAAACCTAATAAAATAAGATGAATACCAAGAATTGTAGTCATCTTATTTTTATCTTTCCAAGCGTAACCGAAGAAAGGAAAAGATTCTTCTAGAGTTTCAGGTCCGATTAGGGCATGATATATGCCTCCAAAGCCCAAAACTGCGGAAGAGACCAAATGGAGCACTCCGGAAACGAAGTAGGGGAAGGTATCTACTACTTCACCACCAGGACCCACCCCCCAACCCAGAGTGGCCAGGTGGGGAAGTAAGATTAGTCCCTGCTCGTACATAGGCTTCTCCGATACAAAGTGAGCTACTTCAAATAGATTCATAGCCCCAGCCCAAAAAACAATCAGGCCAGCATGAGCCACGTGGGCGCCAAGCAGTTTACCAGACAGATTAATTAACCGGGCGTTCCCTGCCCACCAGGCAAAACCTGTGGTTTCTTGATCACGACCACCCAGCGAAAGGGTTCCATTAAAGAGCGTTTCCACGGGGTAAAACCTCCTCGGGGAATACAAGGTTTTCATGAGGCTGATCCTGAGCTGCCATCCAGGCACGGATCCCTTCGTTTAATAAAATATTTTTTGTGTAAAAAGTCTCGAACTCAGGATCTTCTGCTGCACGAATTTCTTGAGAGACAAAGTCGTACGCACGTAAATTTAGGGCAAGACCAACCACCCCAATAGCACTCATCCATAAACCCGTCACTGGCACGAATAACATGAAAAAGTGTAACCAACGTTTGTTGGAAAAGGCAACACCAAATATTTGGGACCAGAATCGATTTGCAGTTACCATCGAATAAGTCTCTTCAGACTGAGTTGGATTGAACGCCCTAAACGTGTTCGCACCGTCACCGTCTTCAAATAGAGTGTTTTCAACCGTAGCACCATGGATGGCGCATAGAAGAGCAGCACCAAGAACCCCCGCAACTCCCATCATATGAAATGGGTTCAGAGTCCAATTATGAAAACCCTGAAAAAAGAGAATAAAACGGAATATAGCCGCTACACCAAAACTGGGTGCGAAGAACCAACCGGATTGTCCCAAAGGATAAATCAAGAATACAGAGACAAAAACTGCAATCGGAGCGGAAAAAGCTATTGCGTTGTAGGGGCGTAGTTGTACGGACCTAGCTAGTTCGAATTGACGTAACATAAAACCTATCAAAGCGAAAGAGCCATGAAGAGCGACGAAAGTCCATAAGCCCCCTAACTGGCACCAACGTGTGAAGTCCCCCTGCGCTTCAGGACCCCATAACAGAAGCAAGGAGTGGGCCAAACTATTGGCAGGGGTGGATACCGCGGCAGTCAAGAAATTGCATCCCTCTAAGTAAGAACTAGCTAATCCGTGAGTGTACCATGAAGTCACAAAGGTCGTACCTGTAAACCAACCTCCTAAAGCGAAGTAAGCGGTGGGAAAAAGTAGTAGGCCAGACCAACCCACGAAAACGAAACGATCTCTTCTAAGCCAGTCGTCCATACTGTCAAATAGATCTTTCGGTTCTTTGGAAGATTTTCCAATGGCAATTGTCATATTGTTCCCTCATTAAGTTAAGCTCCTCAAACCACTTCTGGGTTCCTCACCCCTCTTTGCTCACTCGACGAGTCGGTATAGACTGCTCGAATATGAAATAACCGGCTCGTCAATGTAAAAGGCATTTTGTCAGAATTATTCGTGCGAAAAGGAGACTCGGAAAAAGGAATTCGTCAGTTCTTATTGCGTCTTATTTATCTTTCTATTTATTTGCCGTTCTATCCCTCGCTTCCTTGTTCCGATATCTTAATCTTGCTTGTCTCTGAAAGATCCCTTTGTTACGTCATCTATTTTTTTTTGAGAAAGTGGGTCAACCCCCCTTTTCTTCTAGGACTTTGTTAAACATTCTAACACATGAACGAATCCAACCCAATGAAAAGAGAAATTGTCTGTAAGAATAATAATTTACAGAGAAATAAGTACGGAATTTCGTAGTATGAATAGCTCGCACATTTTATAGATATAGGTGGAATTTGCACTTTTGTGGTACTTTTTCTAACTAAAGTTTTTCCACCAATTCTCAGGAAACTACAAAAATTGTTTGGTCTCAAATATTCTAAATGAATAGCGGCATGTCGCGATTCATTTTTGAATAAGGAGTCTGTCGGAAATTTTCATTTCAGGTTGAACAAAATAGTTATATCTCTGTTTCAAGCCCTAACAGCACAGTCAGTTTTTGTTTCCGATAGTTTAGAAAATGTGGTAAGTGGGGGTTCTAGAGACTCAGGAAAAACTTCTTCTTAGTAGTTCAGTACTAGAATATAAATAGGAAGGAAGAACTACTACTCGAATCTACCCTATTTTTTTTTTTCTAATATTTCTCTTTCTCTTTAATTACGTGTAGATGTACATATATATATATTTAGAAATATTTACAGAATATTGATAGTAGGAATTTGCATTTGATTCCCGAGGTAAGGATAACCACAATGTCTTTTGTATGATAAATTATATCCAACTAAATACTTGACATTGTGAGGAATGACGCAATCTGCGTAACGACAAAATAGAATTTTGATAGAAAAATCTGCGGTGAAAAACAATTTTTTTAGGAATAGAAGAGACTTTTTTTTTTACATTTCGAAGACCTTGACGACCTGAGCTGGTAAAATACCAGCAGCTAAGCCGAGACTATCGGATAGTCGGATTTTGCAAAACTATTTTATTTGATCAGCCCCTTGTCGGATTTGAACCGACGGCTTACGCCTTACCATGGCGTTACTCTACCGCTGAGTTAAAAGGGCTTTTTCATTTTCAAGTAACCTGGGCGAATGGGAAAAAGTTGGCTTTTCCTTTAGTTAGTCGGATCTAAATCTTGGTTAGAGCTGTTGGTTAAACCGTCAGGAAAACAAAGGCGAAGAACTGATTACTCTCAACGCTTGGCAAGAACTGTTGATGGATTGGGTCAATAATTGGCAGTTGACTTTGCGGAGACGGGATTTGAACCCGTGACCTCGAGGTTATGAGCCTCGCGAGCTACCAAGCTGCTCTACCCCGCGTAGTTAATGCCTTCAATGTAATTATTATACATTCCCTTGAATAATTTCATTGAGCAGAAGTGCTAGAACTGGGTAAATCAAAGATATTCTATACATATTTAATTCTCGATCCGTGAAACAAACGATGGGGGGGGAACTATTTTAATTCTTCACCAACTCGATTTTGATACTCCAGGCAATATACAGGTGTGTGCCATTTCGCGGGGTACGTGTCTGGAGAAACCGAAGTCTCGGTAATTAGATCTGGGTCGTCCGGTTAGAGAGCATCGGTTACGGAGACGAACAGGTGCACTATTGCGTGGTAGAGATTGCAATCTTTCGGAAAGAATTAGTTTATCCTGGATTCGCAAACTACTCTTGATTTGACGTTTCAGAGATTGGCGAACAACATCAAACTTTTTCACTAATTTATTTTTCTTTTTCTCTCTCTCAATGAGACTTTTCTTTGCCATAATTGACAGGTCGGTAAACGGATTTTTTTTATTACTACGAAACAAATATACCATGAAAAAAATAAAACTTGCAGCCAGAAGTGTTATTTATCAATAATTTTGAGAAATGTATTTATTACTATACCTATTGGTAAGTAAATAATCAATATCCCGGATGTGAAAGACCAAGCAAGCCCAACGCGGTAGCGGCCAAGTTTGTAGTCGGATGAAAGGGATTAGCCAAATTTACCTGATGTAGATGCTATTAGAAAAGCTGCGTAGGTAAATATATAACCCACAGAGAAGTGAGCTAATCCAACCAATCGTGCTTGAACAATGGAAAGAGCAACTGGCTTATCTTTCCATCGTATCACATTTGCTAGGGGCGTTCGTTCGTGGGCCCAAGCTAGAGTTTCAATGAGTTCTTGCCAATACCCGCGCCACGAAATTGGAAACATAAACCCGGTAGCCCACACAAGATGCCCAAATAAAAACATCCATGCCCATACAGATAAACTGTTCATGCCGAAGGGGTTATAACCATTAATAAGCTGCGAAGAATTCAGCCATAAATAATCCCTCAACCATCCCATTAAATACGTAGAAGATTCGTTGAATTGAGCGGCATTACCCTGCCACAAAGTAATGTGTTTCCAGTGCCAGTAGAAAGTGACCCATCCGATAGTGTTCAGCATCCAAAAAACAGCTAAGTAGAAAGCATCCCAAGCAGAAATGTCGCAGGTTCCCCCTCGGCCGGGACCATCGCAAGGAAAGCTGTAACCAAATTCTTTTTTATCCGGCATCAACTTGGAACCACGCGCATCTAACGCACCTTTCACCAAAATTAATGTAGTTGTGTGTAATCCCAAAGCAATGGCATGGTGAACTAGAAAATCCCCAGGACCAATTGTTAAAAATAACGAATTGCTGCTGCTGTTAACAGCATCCAACCAACCAGGTAACCACAAGCTTCGACCGGCATTACTTGCTGGACTATCTGCCGAAGATAAGAGTATATCGAAACCATACGAAGCTTTACCATGAGCCGATTGGATCCATTGAGCAAATACAGGTTCAATTAGAATCTGTTTTTCCGGAGTCCCAAAGGCCAACATGACGTCGTTGTGAACGTAAAGACCTAACGTATGAAACCCCAAGAATAAGCTAGCCCAACTTAGGTGAGATATTATTGCTTCTTTGTGCTCCAGCATTCTTGCTAAGACATTATCTTTATTTTGCTCAGGATCGTAATCTCTAATAAAAAAGATGGCTCCGTGTGCGAAAGCTCCTGCCATGATAAACCCGGCAATGTATTGGTGATGTGTATATAGCGCGGCTTGGGTTGTAAAATCCTGTGCTATGAAAGCATAAGCGGGTAGGGAATACATATGTTGCGCGACGAGGGAGGTGATGACCCCCAAAGCAGCTAAAGCGAGTCCCAATTGAAAGTGGAGGGAATTATTCACCGTATCGTAAAGTCCCTTGTGCCCAAGTCCCAATCTGCCTCCTGGGGGAATATGAGCATCCAAAATTTCCTTCATGCTATGTCCAATACCAAAGTTAGTTCTGTACATATGGCCGGCAATTACAAACACAACGGCTATTGCCAGGTGGTGATGAGCAATATCAGTTAGCCACAAACTTTGAGTCTGCGGGTGGAACCCCCCTAAAAAAGTTAGAATAGCTGTTCCCGAACCTTGAGTGCTGTTAAACAAATGAGTGTTGGAGTCGGGATTTTGTGCGTAAACGCCCCACTGACCCGAAAAAAATGGCCCCAATCCCTGGGGATGCGGAGAGGTAGTTAATAAGTCGTTCCATCTAACATGTCCGCCCCTCGCTTCGGGAATAGCTACATGAACCAAATGGCCTGTCCAAGCCAAAGAACTCACTCCAAATAATCCCGAAAGATGGTGATTAAGCCGAGATTCAGCATTTTTGAACCACGAAATGCTGGGTTTCCATTTGGGTTGGAGGTGTAACCAGCTAGCTAATAAGAACAAAGCAGAAATAGCTAGCAGAAAAATAGATCCAGTATAGAGATCTTGGTTATTACGTAGACCAATGGTGTACCACCACTGATATACACCGGAATAAGCTATATTGACCGGACCCGCAGCCCCCCCTCGGGTGTAGGCTTCGACCGCCGGCTGACCAAAATGGGGATCCCAAATGGCATGAGCGATTGGTCTCACACGTAAGGGGTCCTGTACCCATGTTTCGAAGTTGCCCTGCCAAGCTACGTGGAACAAATTTCCAGAGGTCCATAAAAAGATGATAGCTAACTGACCGAAGTGAGATGCAAATATTTGTTGGTAGAGACGTTCTTCAGTGGTATCGTCATGACTTTCGAAATCATGCGCAGTGGCTATACCGAACCAGATACGACGAGTAGTTGGGTCTTGGGATAGACCCTGGCTGAACTTTGGAAATCTTGATGCCGTAATGTTTCTCAAATCCTCCTAGCCATTATCCCACTGCAATGATTCTCGCCAGGAAGAATGCCCAAGTTGTGGCAATTCCACCCAGAAGGTAATGAGTTACTCCCACGGCACGTCCCTGTATAATACTCAGAGCTCTCGGTTGGGTGGCGGGAGCAACTTTCAATTTATTATGAGCCCAAATTATAGATTCAATAAGCTCCTGCCAATAGCCGCGACCGCTGAATAGAAACATTAAGCTAAAAGCCCAGACAAAATGAGCCCCTAAGAATAAAAGGCCATATGCGGATAATGAAGAACCATAGGATTGAATGACTTGAGAAGCCTGTGCCCACAAAAAATCTCGCAGCCATCCGTTTATTGTTGTTGAACTTTGCGCAAAGTTTCCCCCAGTAATGTGATTCACTGTTCCTTGTTCACTTACACTTCCCCATACATCTGATTGCATCTTCCAACTGAAGTGGAATATAACTACTGAAATGGAGTTGTACATCCAGAACAGCCCCAAGAAAACATGATCCCAAGCAGATACCTGGCAGGTGCCTCCCCTCCCAGGACCGTCGCAGGGAAAACGAAAACCGAGATTTGCTTTGTCAGGTATTAGCCGGGAGCTGCGTGCAAATAAGACGCCTTTCAACAATATTAATACGGTAACGTGAATTGTAAATGCGTGGATATGATGCACCAGAAAATCTGCAGTACCTAATGGAATCGGCGCTAAGGCCACCTTGCCGGCTACTGCTATTAAGTTGCTCCCACCCCAGGCTAAGCTGGTGCTTTCCGTTGCGTTAGGTACAGTCAATCCAGGAGCCAAGGCGTGAGTATTTTGAATCCATTGAGCAAAGATTGGTTGCAATTGAATGGCAGTATCCGAAAACATATCTTGGGGACGCCCTAAGGCACTCATGGTATCATTATGAATATATAGACCGAAGCTGTGGAAACCCAGAAAAATACAAACCCAGTTAAGATGTGAAATTATTGCGTCACGATGACGAATAACACGATCCAACAAGTTGTTGCATTGAGTAGTTGGATCGTAATCCCTTACGACAAAAATAGCCGCGTGTGCAGCTGCTCCCACTACTAAGAAACCTCCTATCCACATGTGATGTGTAAACAGGGAAAGTTGTGTGGCGTAATCGGTGGCTAAGTAGGGATAAGGGGGCATGGCATACATATGATGAGAGACAATAATTGTTAGGGATCCCAAAGTGGCAAGATTTATAGCTAATTGAGCGTGCCACGAACTTGTTAAAATTTCATAAAGGCCCTTATGTCCCTCACCTGTAAAGGGTCCTTTGTGAGCTTCCAGTATTTCTTTCGTGCTATGCCCAATACCCCAATTTGTTCTGTACATATGACCAGCTACCAAGAAGAGAACCGCAATGGCCAAGTGGTGATGTGCAGCATCAGTCAACCACAACCCTCCCGTTATCGGGTTTAACCCACCGCGGAAAGTCAAGAAGTCCGAGTATTCTGACCAGTTCAAAGTGAAGAATGGGATTAATCCTTTTGCAAAACTCGGATACATCTGAGCTAGAAGATCGCGACTAAGGATGAGTTCGTGTGGAAGAGGTATTTCTTCGGGGTCAACACCTGCGTCTAATAGCTGATTAATGGGGAGTGAAACGTGTATCTGATGACCCGCCCATCCTAGAGATCCTAATCCCAATAAACCGGCCAAGTGATGATTCAGCATGGATTCGACATTTTGGAACCAAGCCAATTTTGGAGCAGCCTTGTGGTAATGAAACCAGCCGGCAAAAAACATCAATCCGGCAAAAACTAAAGCACCCACAGCTGTGCAATAAAGCTGTAACTCATTAGTTATTCCGGAGGCTCGCCAAAGTTGGAAAAATCCGGACGTTATTTGCACGCCCTGAAACCCCCCACCCACATCTCCATTAAGTATTTCCTGACCCACTATTGGCCAAACGACTTGGGCACTGGGTTTCACGTGGGTCGGATCATTCAACCATGCTTCATAGTTGGAAAAACGAGCTCCATGGAAGTACATGCCGCTTAACCAAATAAAAATAATAGCTAGTTGACCAAAATGAGCACTAAATATTTTACGGGATATATCCTCTAAGTCATTAGTATGACTATCAAAATCGTGGGCATCGGCATGTAGGTTCCAAATCCATGTAGTGGTACTAGGACCCTTAGCCAAATTTCTCGCGAAATGTCCAGGCTGAGCCCATCTCTCAAAAGATGTTTTCACGGGATCCTTCTCTACCATAATTTTGACTTCTGGTTCCGGCGAACGAATAGTCATCGGGACTCTCCTATCTTCGGGCAGGGGATAGCAACAACCTACCAACAGGAGATACAAAACTTCTAATAACTGGGATTTTTACAAAAATTTACTAGATTTCCTCCGAATTTGAAACTTGAACAGCTCTGATGGAGAGGTTCTACGAGATAAGCTTTTGGTGGTATTATTACACGAGTCAGTAGTGCCTAATGGACTTGTAATAACTAATCGCCCGTTCGGTAAAAAAATAAAGGAGGGAGAGGAGTCGGTGTCTGACAAACGGGCAAGCAGAAAATTTTATTTAACCCTACCCGATAAGTTTGTTTGCCACACATTTTCTGTTTCACCGTTCTACCTCTCCCACCGATGAAGCGAGCTCTTCTATTGATGAAGCGGGGAAGAGCGTCCTGTAATTTTTGACCGATTCTGTGCTTCAGCGTAATTCTCGGGGGAAAGTGCTACTGCCCGTTTCCAATACCCAGCAGCCTGATCAAACCAAGCTTCCGAAATTTCCAAATCTCCTTGCTGAATGGCCTGTTCCCCTCGACCAGGATGGATGATTCCTTGATAATCTCCTCCTTTAGAACCGAACTTGGGAGTTTCCTACCCCATACGGCTCATACGACTGTACCCCAGTTTATCGTTTTATAACCAGGAAATGAATACTACCCCCGAAATTTGGGAGAAGCAGGAATAGTCGGGTTATAAATAGAAATAGTCAGGTTTTTGATTTTATCTGTCCCAAATAAAACCTCTTCCGTACTCACAGTTATTAAGGGAGGATTAACAACTTCCCTCGTCACTAACCACCCTATCTCAATATGGATCGCTTGAAAAAGTTTTCTCTTTCCTTTGGGATTTGATACTACGCCGTGTCTCGCCATTTTTTTTCTCAACTGCCTCTGCTACAGAAACGAATTGCATAAATTTTTTGATTAGACAGTCTCATTGTATCGACCCAAATTTTCAACGATAAATCCTTGCGACGCTCTATTCCCCCACTTCACTTAGTCAACTATCCATGGGACAGTTAAGTCTTTTATCTCCTTTAAACCTGGATTTATTTAAAGGGGACTAAATCCCGCAGCTCGTAGCAATTCCCATCCGGAAATACGCTTGGGGGAAGCCTTCCTCGTCAATTAAGTGGTTAGGAACCAAAGAATCCTGAAGTATAGGTAGTCGCACGTGGTGGCGGATCACAGCCATATTATTAAAAGCCTGTGGCAAGAAGGAATTGCGCTCCGGTGCCTGGAAGTAGTATTCCAATGCTTTTGCATGTTCTCCATTACTGGTATGAATCAGACCTATATTGTGGAGTATGTAACTTCGATCGTAAGAATCAATCTCTAAGCGCATGGCTTTGTAGTAACTTCGCGGAGCTTCTGCATATTCTCCTTCTGACTGGGCCGACATCCGTTACGGTTGCTTATGCGAAAAAGCTCCGCTTCAAAACCGTACGTGAAACTTCCGTCTCATACGGCTCCTCCCGCCTGATTGACGAAGAAGCACTTTGGGTAGTATCATTACTGTTATCCCTAATGAAATTTCTAACTAAGCGGGGGTTAGTGTCTTGAAAAACTAGTGTCTAACCATCCCTTCTGCAAAGAGTATCTTTTTCTTACCGGATGGGTTATGTCATCGTCAATAAATTACTGATAACAGCAATAGACTCCATCCAACAATGGACTCCCTGGCAATTTATTCGTTCCCAACGCTTTGTTTCTCAGGGGATTAGTCACCCCGGCAATCTCCGATGATCCAAGGGGTATCCGAAATACAAACGGGATGGCTGCTTGTTACCCCGATCGCAATTAGTCGTTATCACGACTCCAGAGTTCTAAAATAAACAGAATGTTTGCCGAAGCTGGGTTGACGAAGACTTTGTATTGCCGATTTCTCCGTGTGGTGTCTGCCCCCCCCCCTCTGCTTCTTCCTAAAATTATTGCATATCACAAAATAAAAGCTTTAACCCCTTGCTTGCTTGATACCCAGATCTGCAAAAAGCAAGAACCGTAACTTGCGGGACTGCATCAGTCGTGGATACGCGACTGAAGGATTTGTTTGACAATCGAAAAACACCTCTACCAAATGTGGGCTTGCTAAAATGGTATTTTTTTAAACTAATTGGGAATAGTGCCAAATTGCTTCCCTTCTCGAATCACACCATCCCTGTAGTATATAGAAGCTTCCCTCTCTCTCTTAGTAGTAGGTAAAATTCTTGTCAAAATATCTGCTAGAATTGTGAAAGTTTTATCGATAAAATTATCATTTCTCCGCGACCTAGGCGTAGTCGAAATTAACTCCTTGTTTTTTTTTTCAGCAGTTCACCTTTTATTTCATCATTTCATTCATTGAGATTACGCAAAAAAAAACTAAGTCGACTTGATTGGACGACAAGTTAAAAGGGAGATATCGCGGAGTGACAAAGTAGGTCAAAAACTTACTCCACTTTTCCTCTCGATTTTTAGGGATAGTTATTGGTGAGGATATGCGCGAATCACTTGTCATTTCACTGTCTAAAGTCCTAAAATAAATTCAGATGTTTCACTACTGAAATGTATCAGCCCCGGGAGAGGTGGCCGAGCGGTTTAAGGCATAGCACCGGAAATGCTACGTAGATTTCTAGCTATCGAGGGTTCGAATCCCTCCCTTTCCTATCTATATTATTACTTCCTTAGACATCTTTTCGTTTATCCCTCTTCTCCTCCCCTGTTAGATTTGTTGAGATAATGCATATCTCTAACTAACAAACTACATTATGCTCCAAATCAATTTTTTTTTTTTTCAAAAATTTAAAACATTACTTCGAATAAAATTTTTAAATTTTTTTTCTTTACTAAAAGAATTAAACGGTAGGTCAAAAATCTTCTTCTATTTCATGTTTCTGGTAATCTGCTTTTTAATTTGTAGAAATCTGAGTTATTTGACTCGGTATTTTCACAAAGAGGGTCTCCACAGTATTTGATGGAATTTTCTTAAGCCTTTCGAGAGTAATACTCAACAACTAACAATTCATTTATATCTAAATCAACGGATTCTCGATTGGCCATATGATTTACTAAACCTGCCGGCTCACCGTTTTTCGAGAGAGACAGGGTCAAATGATCCGGTATTCCGCCCCCTCCAGGAGACTCACCTTTCGCAGCATTGTGGGAAGTTGGTCGGTTTCGAATAGTAATAATATCTCTAGGTTTACATCGATAGCTTGGTATATCCACAATACGATGGTTCACTAAAATATGTCTATGATTAACCAATTGTCTGGCAGCGGGAATCGTGGAAGACATACCTAACCGAAAAATTATATTATCCAAACGCATCTCAAGCAATTGCAGCGGTACCTGACCTGTTGAACCCCTGGTTTTTCTGGCGATACGAACATATTTGAGTAATTGGCGTTCTGTCAATCCGTAGTTAAAACGTAATCTTTGTTTGGCCTCCAAACGCACGCAGAATTGAGAAATTTTCTTTGAAGCTGATTGGTCGTTAGCAACTCGAAATTCCCCCGAGTTGAACATCGTATCCTTACCCGCAAAGCCTGGCAAATTTTTCAAACGACGCATTGGTTTTAAACGAGGTCCTCGATAACGAGACGTAAAAACTCCTTTTCTATAAATGATTTCCAAACGGAGGACGGAAGAAACAATTATGAGATCAGCACGGAGATGTAATTCATATCTATTGCCGAATTAACTAAAAGTTGATCAATATTGGTATCTATGAAAATCATAACATATGGATAGAAACTGATAAATATTCGATTTGCTAAAATCGTTTGAGCGAAGAGTTTAGGGGGCAGACCGAAACCCAATTTACTACTACATACTGATGTATTCACCAATTTGTACCGGATAGAGTGAAAATGTTGTAGCATATACATTTACATAAAAATTATGTAGAAGAAACTCAGATGGATTGATATTGTCAGTGTATTGCTTTGAGTGGTGCGTCTCTATATACTTAATTTCAGAAAAAACTTTTGAAAAAAAAAACGCGTAATTTCCTAATCGACATTTTGTATTACACAGACTTTTTTTTTTAATAAAAGAAGTGAAAAGCGAGGGTAAAACAAGGGGAAGGATCAACAGAGGATAAGCAAAAAGGGTGATATGTATAAACAGATGTATATTCGCATCTACATGCGAGTTTTTCCATCCCTAATTGGAATAGCTCTTTAGTGAGTGGGGTCTAGATTATTGAATACAGGTACACCAAATTTTTTCATCCTTTCTGTTCGAACTAGTAAAAAGAATTAAGTATCTAAGTCTTTTCCTTCCGGTTTGTTGGGGCTAGGGGTGGGGATATGGCGAAATGGTAGACGCAGCGGACTCAAGCAGATTGAGCCTAGGTATGGAGACGTATCGAGTGGCAGCTCCCAGATTCAGGGAAACCTAGGATTTTTTAGCAGGCAATCCTGAGCCAAATCTCGCATCACCTCACGGAATTTCGGCTGGATCGGTAGAGCGAGATAGGTACAGAGACTCGAAGGGGGTTATTCTAACGGGCGAACTATTAGTTAGTAGTTTACAAAAGAATTGAATATCCAAATGTTCCATGTGATTGACCACATGAAGTAAGATATAGGAACGGGAAAGATTTGAATTGTAATTAAAAAGAGGGATATTCTAGCTTTTAGAAGCGGACTCGTTATAATCTAATCAGTTTGGAAGACGTATTCATTCACGAAGCCGCGCCAATATTCTGTTTCATTGATGAAAAGGGCGCTAAATAAACCTCTCTTCCTTCATCCTACTTATTAGTATTGCTAGTTCCCACATTTTCTCCTACCTGTTGTAAAATCTCGTTACATTCCGACGAATACTCCTACTTAAGTTAAGTAATGAATGAGCCGGTAGCAACTAATAATTTTCTCGCGAATGAAGATAGAGCCCTATCCTACACAGCTACTGACAATCTGGTAGCGACGCAAGTTGCAGTGGGAAGAAAATCCGTTGGTTTCGGCCGTGAGGGTTCAAGTCCCTCTATCCCCAATGCTACAATTCAATCATTCCCTTTGGATTCAATTGATCTACGAGTAAAGGGAAGGATCAGCCATTCAGGCGGTGGAAATCCCTGAATGGCTCGATCAATCTTTAGTCCCCCCTCCCGTCTTTTATTTCTCTTTTACAAACAGCATGAAACACACCAACAGAAGCAGAAGTTAAAGTTTAATTGGTCATCAAAGACCCAAAAACGGGAATGTTGAACCCTCGCGTCTCTAGAGCAGTCGTATCCTTAAAAGAAAAGAAGTTGGCCGGGATAGCTCAGTTGGTAGAGCAGAGGACTGAAAATCCTCGTGTCACCAGTTCGAATCTGGTTCTTGGCAACTAAAGGTAAAGGAAAAGTATTCCCACAAGTTGTAGATGGAAAAAAAAAAGTTTGGTTTGAACTTATGGTCATAGGGATGGGATCTTACTAGAAAAAGCTAGTCGAAAGCTAGTCGAGAGCTAGTAAGTTTTTCAAGAACTGGGTAAAAAATTATAAAACCGAATCTTTTTCTTTCAAAGGAATCTAATAGGCATCTTGTAATTCATAGAAGTTGGGTACGACATAATCCTTACGGAGAGGCCAGCCGATCCAACTTTCAGGCATTAGTATACGCCTAAGATACGGGTGTCCCCGGTGAATTATTCCCAACATGTCGTAGGATTCACGTTCCTGGAAATCAGCACTTTTCCAAACCCAGTAAACCGAAGGTATTTGAGGGTTTTCTCTTGAAACAAAGACTTTTGCACATATCTCCTCAGGTTGATCTGGCTGATCTCGCATCTGGGTTAAGTGATACACACTGACTAAAAATCCCCCTGGTGTCGCGTCGTAAGCACATTGACACCGTAGGTAATTAAATCCGTAAGCGTATAGGGCGACAGCTATAGACAACCACTCCTCCGACTTGACTTGCAAAATCTCGACACCTCTATAATCGTAACCCAAAGGTCGATGTGAGAACTTGTGTTTGGCTAACCAGGCAGATATTCGACCCCGCGTATCTGGGTGGAATTCATCTTTCTCAGTGGTGTTCATATTGGTTAATACCTCCTCATTTTTATCAACGATTCATAGGAGAAATAGAATTAGTCATCAATTTGATGATATTAATTCATCGTATTCGTCTGAAAATTTTTGCAAGTTTTCCGAAAAACTAGTTAGCACCGATTTTGTGCCACAATTCTTTATCTCTTGATTGTACTTTCCGATATGGGCGTTTGGTACGAAACGAAATCGGTGACTTAAAATAAGGTATCGCGTTCGGGTGGGGCGGTAAGCCCGTTCCCCAAAGCTTTCTCGAGCAATTTTCTTGCGTAGTTTTGTCACGGCATCGGTAATGGCTTCAGGTTTGGGTGGGCAACCAGGTAAATGAATATCGACAGGAATTAATTTGTCTACCCCGCGAACCGTACTGTAGGAATCTGTACTAGACATGCCTCCCGTAATGGTGCAAGCTCCCATAGCAATTACATACTTAGGTTCAGGCATTTGCTCATATAATCTTACTAGGGAAGGAGCCATTTTCATTGTTACGGTACCGGCAGTAACAATTAGGTCCGCTTGTCTAGGACTGGATCTAGGTACTAGGCCGTACCGGTCGAAATCAAATCTCGAGCCAATTAGAGAGGCAAATTCAATGAAGCAACAACTGGTACCATATAGAAGTGGCCATAAACTGGATAACCTGGACCAGTTGGAAAAATCACGGATACTGGCTAAAAAAATTGAATCTGACAAACCCCCCCGAAAGGACAATCGTGCTACCGAATTGATAAAAGCGTCTTCCTTTTCGTATTTGACTCTCCTGCTGTCACCCTCACTCGACTGTTCAGAAATTGAGACCATTCCGATGCTCCTTTTCGCCATGCATAAACCAGACCGACGATTAGTACGAATACGAAAGCAATGACTTCGACGAAACCAAATAATCCCAAGTCCCCAAAAGCTATAGCCCAGGGATAGAGAAAAACGGTTTCGACGTCGGAGACCGTGAAGACCAAGGCAAACATGTAATAACGTATCTGAAATCGAATCCAAGTATCTCCTTTTGGTTCAATACCCGACTCGTAACTCGCCAACTTTTCCGGCCCCTCTCGAGTGGGAGCAACAAGCTTGGGAATCGAAAAAGCCAGAAATGGAATAGATATACAAACTAACAGAAAAATCCGGAAAGAGTCATATTGGTGAAACAAAAACATATATACACTCCTTCCGTTTCCACAATCAACGTCTCGCTACACCACAACAGGTTTAGCATCTACAACCTTCTTGGAGAAGTGGGTTGGGGTTGTGGCCAGCTTATATCTGTAGTAGTAATTAGTAAGTTAAATAGGAGCCAATACTATCTTTTTTACGATTCTTCCATCCACAGTCTCGTTCTCGCAGCTCTACCTTTACTAGTACTAGTAAGTAGACTGGTACTCTGACTGGCTCGTCGCATGTGCGTTCGGTTGATTACTAACTACATGAAAAAGTTGAACCAATTTCCTTTTCCTTCTGGCCATGATGGGGGGGGGGGTCACATTAACTTGATGAATCAAGATGAATAATGTAATTTTCAATTAGCATAGATCCTATTGAGTGATGGATTTACATGGATTTACTTGGATTGGATAGGCAACTCGGATCGATTAGGTAGATTGCGCCACATCAACAATTTTGTATTCCTAGTCTTTCTTTTTCCACACGATTTAGGGCTATACGGATTCGAACCGTAGACACTCTCGGTTATGCAGATCAGAATATAGAAACGATTTTTCGAACTGCTTATCGAACCCAACATGCCGCTTTTGCGGCATTGGGCTCTCTACCTAACTGTTTCCCAATTCAATTGGATACGAACAGGCGCTGATGTACCAATTTTTCATTTTGTATTATGAATGAGAAAAGATGATTCCGTATACTCAAGCAATTTTTTCTCCAGGTATTCCTCCAAGTTGGATAGTTGGATGAAAAAGAAATGCATTAAGCAATCCCAAAGTATCTTGAGAAGATTCTTAGCTACGCGTTGACACAGGTTTGCATCTGTTGGGTAGAACTCCATCTCGGGATCCGAGATAGTCTCTGTCTTTTGGAGAATTTAGCACGACACTTTCTACACCCGAAAGTTCGTAAGACGAGTAAGAGATTTTCTTTTGGACCCCCATTGTCCAACCAAATTTAGCATTGGATAAACCAATTTTACCATATCAACTTTTCAAAATCGATTTGCAGTCGATTTCTCTGTCATGCTATTGTTCTTTCGTGGCAAAAAAGTAAGACAGAATTATGTCATGCAATCTTTTTTGTTTGCACGAATCGTTGGATTTCGACGAATCTTCTAAAAATACATTGGCGCACGTGTAAACGAGGCGCTCTACCGCTGAGCTATAGCCCTTGACAAAACTGTTCATGTAACAAATATTCTATCCATGACGACTAATTTATGTCAAGTCAATCAGTTGGAATAAAAAATATTGAACCAGCGACTTATTATTGATGTAACATGAACTTGCTTCCGGCCATTTATCGTGGGTATAATAAGTATATATATAGACGAACATACACAGATAGATACATATAAAGATATCTGAATTTATGCTATATATAGCAATATGAATCCCACATTTGAGTAGGCGGGAATGATCACATTGGTGCGTAGGATGATGGCGGAGACCTACTTAACTCAGCGGTTAGAGTATCGCTTTCATACGGCGAGAGTCATTGGTTCAAATCCAATAGTAGGTAACACTTACTTATTAGATACCGCGACTACTGAATCGGTATCGAGTCGGTACCTAATAAGTTTCACCGTGTACAAGACCTATTGCATGCGTAGCGTCATTTTTAGTAAAGTACGTGATCATCGGGCCGGATCGATATCGATAATATCGGGCTCATGAGAACCGGACTAAACGGTAGTTGAAGCTTCCAATCTGGCTTTAGCTCTTTTAAATGCCAAGTTGGCTTCTATTATTTTTTTCTTACCTTCTGCTTTAGCTAACTCAGCTTGAGCTGCCTGAAAATTTATCCGAGCTTCGGCAGGATCAATTTCATTAGCTCTCTCCGCTTCGTTAACTAATATTGTTACCTGATTATTATCTATCATGGCAAAGCCGCCCATCAGTGCCATTGCGGACCATTGCCCGTCATTACGTATTTTTGAGACCCCCATATCCAAAGCTGTGAGAAGTGGCGCGTGATTGGGTAGTATACCAATTTGACCACTACTGGTGGATAAAACAATTTCCCAGACCTCGGAATTCCAAACTATTCGATTAGGGGCCATTACACGAAGACTTAATCCCATACCTATTATTGACCCTCCGTCTGTAAAGACGCGGCCTTCGCGGCGGCTTCGTCAATATTGCCAACTGAATAAAAAGCTTGCTCGGGGAGATTATCCAACTCTCCAGGAAGAATCATTTGAAATCCCTTAATTGTTTCTGGTAAACTGACATATTTACCCGGAGAACCGGTGAAGACTTCTGCTACAAAGAAAGGTTGTGACAAAAAACGTTCTATTTTTCGCGCTCTAGATACCGTCAAACGGTCCTCCTCGGATAATTCGTCTAGTCCGAGAATAGCTATAATATCTTGAAGTTCCTTGTAACGTTGCAAAGTCTGCTTCACGCCCTGCGCCGTTTCGTAATGCTCCTCACCTACGATCCAAGGCTGCAACATAGTTGAGGTCGAATCCAACGGATCTACGGCCGGATAGATACCTTTTGCTGCTAAGCCTCTTGAAAGCACAGTTGTAGCATCTAGATGTGCAAATGTCGTGGCGGGAGCCGGGTCGGTCAGATCATCCGCGGGTACATAAACAGCTTGAATGGAAGTTATTGACCCTTCCTTGGTGGAAGTAATTCTTTCCTGCAATGATCCCATTTCTGTACCAAGGGTCGGCTGATAACCCACGGCGGAAGGCATTCTACCAAGTAATGCCGAGACCTCCGACCCTGCTTGGACAAAGCGAAAAATATTGTCAATGAATAGAAGTACATCTTGTTTGTTAATATCTCGGAAATATTCCGCCATCGTTGAGGCGGTTGAGCCAACTCTCATACGAGCTCCCGGTGGTTCATTCATCTGACCGTAAACCAAAGCCACTTTTGATTCTGATATTTTTTGTTCATTAATAACTTTTGATTCCTTCATCTCCATATAGAGATCGTTACCCTCACGCGTACGTTCCCCCACTCCGCCGGATACAGATACACCTCCATGAGCTTTAGCAATATTATTGATTGATTCCATGATAAGAACTGTCTTCCCAACTCCGGCTCCACCAAATAAGCCAATTTTTCCACCTCGACGATACGGAGCCAAAAGATCCACAACTTTAATTCCCGTTTCAAAAATTGATAGCTTGGTATCCAATTGAGTAAATGCCGGAGCGGATCTGTGAATCGGAAATGTTGTACTATTATGAACAGGACCCAGATTGTCTACGGGTTCGCCAAGTACATTAAATATTCGGCCAAGAGTGCTTTCACCAACAGGAACACTAAGAGGGGCGCCCGTATCAACAGCGCCCATACCTCTCATTAAACCATCTGTAGCGCTCGTAGCTACGGCTCTTACTTCATTGTTACCCAACAATTGTTGGACTTCACAAGTAACGTCAATTTCCTGGCCCGCCGAGTTTTTTCCCTTGACTACTAATGAGTTGTAGATGTTGGGCATTTCCCCCGGAGAAAAAGCCACATCCAAAACTGGTCCAATGATCTGAGTGATGTATCCGACGTTTTTTTCCACCAATCCAGAAATTTCGAAAAAGAGAGAACTGGTTTTCATAACAGTTTCGTTTTGTTTTCTTTATTTAATTGCTGAATCGATAGAAGTATTTGGTTTTTCACCGTCGAAAGGTTAATAGTAAAGGATATTTACCCATTCTATTCTCACCCCTACTCCCCCTTCTTTCCCGTCCAATTTGCAGATGTGGCTATAGATACATGAAGTGAGATACATGAAGTGGGGGGGTGCGAAGATTCGATAATTAAAATAAGTTTTTCTCCCCATATGACTTTTGACTTTGATACTACGCAATCGGTGCCCCATCCATTGAATTCTCATTATTGGGTTATACGTATTTTCCCTATCTAGATCATCGGAGTAAAGAACCAACACTGAACTAGTTCATAATTCATGGACCAGTCTAACCACGAACGGATTCCTGAGTCAATGTGTTGAGATGGAGCGGAGTCTTGTTTCATTAACAGTTTCTGCGTAAAAGCGGAGTGATTAGTTGCACCCCGCATGAAACACGGTATAAAATGGTAATGTTCCATTCCTGAAGTGGATTATTGACAGGTATAAGTATCGTGTGGAGGTTAAATCACTGAAACCTGCTTTACGTATCACATCGAAATACTCGACCTATGCCGAGCAGATCTCATCATTGCAAGATTTACTATTTCAGTCGTAGGGAGGAACAAACTCATGTCGCCACAAACGGAGACTAAAGCAGGTGTTGGATTCAAAGCTGGTGTCAAAGATTATCGATTGACTTATTACACTCCCGAATACAAGACCAAAGATACTGATATATTAGCGGCTTTCCGAATGACCCCACAACCTGGAGTACCAGCTGAGGAGGCCGGAGCTGCAGTAGCTGCGGAATCCTCTACGGGTACCTGGACCACGGTATGGACAGACGGACTTACCAGTCTCGATCGCTACAAGGGCCGGTGTTACGATATTGAGCCTGTTGCTGGGGAGGAAAATCAGTATATTGCGTATGTAGCTTATCCTCTGGATTTATTCGAGGAAGGTTCCGTCACCAATATGCTGACTTCCATTGTAGGTAATGTTTTTGGCTTCAAGGCCCTACGCGCTCTGCGTCTGGAAGACCTACGAATTCCTCCTGCGTATTCCAAAACTTTTATAGGACCCCCCCACGGCATTCAGGTAGAAAGGGATAAACTAAACAAATATGGACGTCCCCTACTGGGATGTACAATCAAGCCAAAATTGGGCTTGTCTGCCAAAAATTATGGTAGAGCAGTTTATGAATGCCTTCGTGGTGGACTTGATTTCACGAAAGATGATGAAAACGTGAATTCCCAACCTTTCATGCGTTGGAGAGACCGCTTCTTATTTGTAGCAGAAGCCCTTTTTAAAGCCCAAGCAGAAACGGGTGAAATCAAGGGACATTATTTAAATGCCACTGCAGGCACCTGTGAAGAGATGATGAAGAGAGCTGTTTTCGCCAGAGAATTGGGTGCACCAATTGTCATGCATGACTACTTGACTGGGGGTTTTACCGCAAATACCAGCTTAGCTTTTTATTGCAGAGACAACGGACTACTTCTTCACATTCACCGGGCGATGCATGCTGTCATCGATAGACAACGGAATCACGGTATGCATTTCCGTGTATTAGCCAAAGCATTGCGCATGTCTGGTGGAGATCATGTCCATGCCGGAACTGTAGTGGGCAAATTAGAAGGCGAACGAGAAGTTACCCTGGGATTTGTCGACTTACTTCGCGACGATTATATTGAAAAGGATCGTAGTCGTGGCGTCTATTTTACCCAAGATTGGGTATCCATGCCAGGTGTACTGCCCGTAGCTTCGGGTGGTATTCACGTCTGGCACATGCCTGCCCTAACCGAAATCTTCGGGGACGATTCTGTCTTACAATTTGGCGGGGGAACGTTGGGACATCCCTGGGGAAATGCACCCGGTGCTGTAGCTAACCGAGTTGCGTTGGAGGCTTGCGTACAGGCTCGTAACGAGGGCCGTGACCTTGCCCGTGAAGGTAACGAAATCATTCGTGAAGCTAGTAAGTGGAGTCCAGAATTGGCTGCTGCGTGCGAAATATGGAAAGCAATCAAATTTGAGTTCGATACAATTGATACGCTGTAGATAAGTCTGAATTGTCGAAGTTCTTTGCTCCGGCACCTGCCTTAAAACCATTATGAGACGTATTGGTACTAAGAGGATCGGGAAAAAAGGTTTTCCCATCCTCTTAGTACTCCAAGAAAAGTTGGTGAATAAATGGAGGAAAGCGCGTGTTTTTAAACCGCAGATCCGAGGGTTCGAATCCCCCACCAATCAGTATCAGTATTAAAAAGATACGATATGATAATTAGAGGTCTGATGTTACACTCAAGGACTCTTATTGGGTCATTTGATTTCGTCATGGGTTATTTCATACTCTATTGTTTCGACTGCTCCATTGGATAACCGAAATTAAATACCTAACATATGGCTGATTCGGTACTTAATTTCTCAATATGCAATTTTGTTTCGCCGATGAACTTGGAGTTGATCCCAATTTGCTGGTATTTGCCTCAGCTAGGGGCATATTCCGTCGTCTCGGGAAGGCAGTTTGATATTTGTTTGTTACACGAGCTAGGAAAACAGATGAGGAGATTAGTACGTCTGTAATAAATTGGTTTGAAGATAGGCGAAAATTCGGTGGATTAATTGGGGCTTTTCTCGAAGAAGCTACGCGAAGCTCCACCTCAAGTGAGAGAGATAGACGGATAGGTGTTAACGCAAACAAGGGATTATGGGCTCGATGTGATAATTGTGGAAATATGCTTCATGTGAAATTTTCGAAACGAAATAGAAGTGTTTGTGAAGAACGCGGTTATCACCTCTCAATGAATAGTATGGAAAGGATCGAACTTTCAATTGATCCCAACACATGGATTCCCTTGGATGAAGACATAACTGCAAGAGACGTTTTAAGTTTCTCCGATGAAGATTCTTATGAAAATCGTATACTTATTTCTCAGGAAAAGACGGGTTTAACTGATGCTGTTCAAACAGGTATAGGATACCTAAATGGAACACTTGTTGCGCCTGGTGTTATGGACTTTCATCTCATGGGAGGAAGTATGGGATCCGTTGTAGGTGAGAAAATTACTCGTTTAATTGAATATGCCACGCAAAAGCTTCTGCCACTAGTTTTAATTTGTGCCTCCGGGGGAGCGCGTATGCAGGAGGGAACGTTGAGCTTGATGCAAATGGCTAAAATTTCTTCTGTTTTGCACCTTTATCAAGTTCAAAAAAAATTGCTTCATATATCCGTTCTTACTTATCCAACCACGGGCGGTGTTACTGCTAGTTCCGGGATGCTGGGAGATATAATTATTGCCGAATCTAAAGCCTATATAGCATTTGCCGGTAAAAGGGTAATTGAATAAACCTCGCGCCAGAAGATACCTGACGATTTTCAAGCAGCTGAGTCCTTATTTGATAATGGGCTACTCGATTCAATCGTCCCGCGTAATCTTCTGAAGGGTGTTTTGAGTGAAATATTTGAGCCTTACTTATCCGCTCCTTACAAAAATAAAAATACTTCAAAATCTTAGAATTGCCCCGAATTTGATGTGTTTAACTTCCTTTAGATTCGCATTTCAACTACTACTCAAGGGAGGAGGTGAATCATGGGATACTTCCTCATTGGCAGTGCATTTTTATTTCCTGCGAAGAATGTTAAGAAAGAATAATTTTAACTAGATTAGTTCTTTAAACTATAAAACCCTTTCCTTTAGGAAATAAAAGGAATATCATTAGATACTAGAAGTAATAGTGGAACGGAGATATATTGTTGTATAAATACTTCTTCCTTTTTCGAGGTAATTTCACCATGGCAGCGTCTTATTTACCCTCTATACTTGTACCGCTAGTAGGTTTGTTGTTTCCGGCAGTTACAATGGCTTCCCTATTTCTGTATATAGAGCGGGATGAAATTCTCTAATTTTTTTTAGGATAAGTGAGGATTTAGTAGATTTCCCACTCCTCGTAATAATTGTATCAGAAATTTACTTATAGCCAAAACCTAATTGGGATGACTCCCGCTGGCGGATATCCCTATTTGATTTTTTTTTTCAGTAATTAAGATAATATCGTCACAATCTATGTCTCATTCTAACTTCCCACAGAATTGGGATATAGATTGATCATTTATTAGTAAGATGGGATACTTCACTTGTGAAAAATTGTTTACTCACAAGCTTTAGGTACCAGACGCAGGTGTGCGAGACAGAGGTAAAAGTAGTGAATAAACTGCAAAACAAAAGTGAAGAGAGGAAAGAAGGGAAAAGTGAATCCAGCGACAAAATCAACCCATTCATTATGCAATCTCTGAGGAAATGATGATGAATTCCCGCTCCAAATGGATCCAAGTAGAGTTTATAAAAGGCTCACGTACGTTTGCAAATTCGTGTTGGGCCTGTACCCTCGTCTGCGGTTCAATGGGTTTTTTACTGGTGGGTTTTTCTAGTTGCATCGGCGAAGATCTGATCCCTAGATTTTCGTCCAAACAGATTGCATTTCTTCCACAAGGTCTCGTGATGTGCTTCTACGGTATCGCCGGTCTTTCCCTCGGTTTATATTTGTGGTGTACTGCTTTTTGGGACGTGGGAGGCGGATACAATTACTTCGACAAGCGAGAGGGTATTTCTTCCATTTTTCGGTGGGGCTTTCCCGGAAAGAATCGTCGTATCCGTATTCGACTCGTACTGAAAGATGTTGAAGCAGTCGGTTTAAAAAGTCAAGAAGGTTTTTTTCCAAGTCGGATTCTCTACTTAAAAGTCAGGGGTCGACGAAGTATCCCGCTAACTAGAATCGGCGAGAATTTCACTTTGGAGAATATGGAAGAAAAAGCTGCCGAACTCGCCCGTTTTTTACGTGTATCAATCGAAGGATTTTGAGGTTCAGCCCACAAAAATAATATTTTTTACGAAAAGGTATGGTACAAAACTATTGGGACAACAGGGAAAAAAAAATAGTTTGAGAAGGTTCCAAAAAAGGGAGATAGCCTAATTGCAAAAGAAATAATTTTCCGGCCAGCCCCCTACCCCGCGAATTTGAATTTATCTCTCCTGGTTGATGGATAATTAATATATGCAATTCTGTCATTGGAAACGGAAACTCCTTCGATGGTTTTTCAATACACCACATCGTTCCTCGAATAGAGCTTATGAAGCTAGTAAAAATATGCAGGCTGACTCTTTGTTTTTCGTGCAACTGAAGTCATTTCCCCCCCGAGCAAAGTATTCGTCACGAGCCCGATCAACCGCAGCATCCGGCAAATCTAGATATGTAATATGTCGTAGTCTCCTAGAACACAGAAGTAGCCTACTTCTTTTGGGAATCCAAAAACATTCAAGGATTTTTTTTTGGAAAAAGTTTTCTTGTCCGTCTCCAATCAAGCGCTGCGGATCCTACCCCTACTATACAAGTAATTACTCAGTCGAAGGTTGTTTAGATACGCCTTCGCATAAGCCATTAGATACTTTGATTCCCCGAGGGATATCTTCGGGATTTTGTTCTAATTCTTACGTGGATTACGAAGTGGGCAACCGGAGAAGAGGAGTCGTTGGTTTATCAAACTATAAACTTGAAGATGATTCCGCCTCTTCGAGTAAGTGCATTTCTCACAAATTGAAAAATATGCAAAAAATGAATAGAAAATTAGCTTGGATTGAAGCAACTTCAAATGAGTTTGATTCTCGAGTAAGAATTTGTTCCAGACAAACATTTTCGTCCCAAACTAAGAAAAAAGTTATTGAAAAACCCCTTAATTGCAAATTAGCAAATTTCCGCGATAGTACAGCAGCTTACGAGCCAATTAATTTGGTGCCTCGGTCTGTAACCCGGACCTTATCCAGGTTCAAAGCGGAATTGACGAATCAATCAGGTGTATTAGTACATAACGACTTCGATCTAGCGAAGAACCAAGCCTCCGCTTCTCTCCAATCCGTCGGCTTCTCCTTGTTTCTTTTCTTATCGTTTCGAGAGGCTCTAAAAAACTGGTTTCTGGAACCCTGGATTAGGGGTTGGTGGAACAAATTTCAAATCCAAATATTTTTAAACCCCCTCCAGGAAGAAAAGGCCTTGAGGCAGCTCCGAGAAACAGAGGCGTTACTCTGGTTAGACGATGTGATTGGCAATTTTGCAAACACCCAGTTGCAAAATTTCGACGCGGATGCGTGCGATGAAACTACTAGATTAGTAACAACGTATAACGAGCTAACCATTCATGTATTACTGCAGCTATCAACCAATGCAGTTAGCATCGCCACTCTACTTCTTTTCCTCCTACCGGGGCGAAAGAGACTTGCAGTTTCAAATTCCTGGATTCAAGAGTCATTTTATAGTTTAAATGATACAATGAAGGCGTTTTTCATCCTTCTACTAACTGATTTATGTGTAGGATTTCACTCACCCCATGGTTGGGAAATAATTGTAGGTTGCGTTTTCGAACAGTTTGGGTTGATTCCTAATAAATATGTAATTCCTCGTTTTGTCTCAACCTTCCCAGTTATTTTAGATACGGTTTTTAAGTACTGGATCTTTCGTCACTTGAATCGCACATCTCCTTCAATTGTAGCGACTTACCATACAATGAGTGAGTGAAAACAATTTCTACAAATCTTCGATCAGCACGCTATTCCAGCGCCTCATTTAGAATCAACCCCCCACCCCCTTGTTGTTTACCATCCAATACTTGGAAAACGGGGAAATCTATTTAGAAAAAGAATTGGAAAAAGAGTATACTTATTGGCATTCTAAGGTGTCACGGCCTGTTCGTACAAAAATTTAAGATTAATCATCGATCTATGCAAGCAACAATTACGAATAAGTGGGTGAAAAAATGTTGGATTTCATCAATGGTAGTATTGATAAGTTTTGGAGAATTCAGCTGTCCATCTGTATCAAACGCATATCCGATTTTCGCGCAGCAAAACTACGAAAATCCACGCGAAGCCACAGGTCGTATCGTATGCGCCAATTGTCATTTAGCCAAAAAACCCGTTGATATTGAGGCCCCACAATCCGTTCTTCCCGATACTGTATTTGAGGCAATTGTTAAGATTCCTTACGACACGTAGATTAAATAAGTATTGGCAAATGGAAAAAGAGGGGGACTAAATGTTGGCGCCGTTCTCATTCTACCCGAAGGATTTGAATTAGCTCCCCCTAATCGAATCCCAGCCGAAATAAAAGAGAAATCAGGAAAATTGTCGTTTCAAGTTTACCGACCCGGCAAGGACAATATAATTGTCGTAGGCCCAGTACCGGGCAAGTTATACAGCGAAATTGTATTTCCAGTCCTATCGCCAAACCCAGGTACTAATAAAGATAAAGAGGCGCATTTTTTAAAATACCCCATTTATGTAGGGGGGAACAGGGGGAGGGGACAAATCTACCCGGATGGTAGCAAAAGTAACAACACAGTTTATACCGCTTCAGCAACGGGAAAGATAAAAAGAATTGTTCGAAAAGAGGGAAAGGGTGGTTACGAAATAACCATTGAAGAATCATCTGAGGCTCGTGAAGCTATTGATATTGTACCTCCCGGCCCCGAACTAGTCGTTTCAGAGGGTGAGTTCGTCAAAGCGGATCAGCCTTTAACTAATAATCCCAATGTGGGGGGGTTTGGTCAGGGAGAAGCAGAAATCGTACTACAAGACCCTTTGCGGATCCAAGGTCTCCTAGCTTTCTTTGCGTCGGTTGTTTTAGCGCAGATCTTTCTCGTGCTTAAGAAGAAGCAGTTTGAAAAAGTGCAGTTAGCAGAAATGAATTTTTGATTCTAAACTCTATCCTATAACCCTCCCTCCCCCAACACCTAAACGACTCGACTCATTTCCCGTCGATTGTGGGTAAAAATCTTGATTTTTCACTTTGCGGTTTGGTGGTTCCGTCGTTATGTTCTATATAAGGGGGGGCTAGAAATAGGCTAGTTCGCAAACGTGTGTTTGAATAAACGGTAGGGGGGAGGATTTGGGAATCACACGCACACGGCAAAATGTGGGGGTTCTAGTGGACGAGTCAATTTAGAGGCATCAGTAGCGTCGCTACTGTTGGCGGGGTCGGCACCACCGCCACTAGCGACGCTACCCAAAGATTTTATTAATACAATCAGTTTTTTTTTCCGCACCTGTTCTTAACTCGGCCCCATCAGGGTCAAATCAGCAATCCAGAGATACAACGGCAGAAATAGGAGGAAGGGATTGAAGATAAAAAAATGGGATGGAATATTTGCCCGTTGACAAAGATGATAAGGAAAAGTACTAGAGGTAGAAACTCTCGTCTCTCGCTTGATCAGTATATAGACGATAGTCCAAAAATAGAACCCCACTAATTTTTGATATTGACGAAGTTTTTCGCCAAACTTTTTTATGTAAATAGAATCTATGATATGATTTCTTTTTGCTGTCTAAATCTATTTAGAAAGTAGTTATAAACAGGCGGTAAAAAGAATTTTTCTAGGAATCGGTGTCGCTGGATTCAACCCCGATTCCTAAGAGATAGACCGACTCATTTACTCAGAAACGAGACGTGCTACAAAGCTCTAATATTACTGAAAACAAGTGTTATATCCATTCTTAATCGTCTAAAATTGATGCGAGATCAATCCATAGTTTGGGAAATGTAGATCTGCTGAATCAAAACATTTTTCTTTTCTTCTCCCCATTTTTTTTAGTTAAAAAGAAAAAAAAAAATGAAAACTTCGCTTGCTTGTGGGGTTCGGTACAACTTCTCTGCTTAATCCGCACCTGAAGCAAGAAGAATTATTCATTGACTAGTCATCACTTGCGTCAATTCGTTCTTGAAGAGATGACCCTAACCCTGAATAAGCTCCGTAAAAGAATACGCCCAACAACCCTATTACAAGTGTACCGGCTACAGTACCTACTAACCACAAAGGAACTCTTCCAGTGGTATTTGTCATCTGTTGCGCCTCCTTCCTGCTCTTTCTTTTCATAGCTGTCCGCGACTTTAGACATGAACGGTCACAAATAATTAGGATCTTGACCCTTCCCAGACAATTCTGTTTAGTTTCTAATTGAAAAAGTAGTTAGAAGATGAAACGGCAAGTACAAAAATCAGCAATAGTCCCCAATAAAGGCTTGTACGATTCAATTCTACACTCTGTTTATTTGGATTCGGTTGTGTCGTATATTCAGGACTCACTAAAAACTATCTCTGAATGAATTGCATAGCTGATATGGATCCCGAGGAGAAAACCGTAGGTACAGCTAATCCATGAACGGCCAACCATCTAACAGTAAAAATTGGATAAGTCTTATCTAATGCCGTTGGTTTCTCCTAAGAGGATTTCGTAAATGCATCAACTTGCTCTAATGAGTCGAAGCGACCAGTTATTAGAGGAATTTCTTGTCGGTTCTCTGAAAAGTATTCGTTTGGGCGGGGGCTTCCAAAAACATCGTAAGCTAAACCGGTACTTACAGATAACCAGCCTGCAATAAACAGGGAGGGTATAGTAATGCTGTGGATGACCCAGTATCGAATACTAGTAATAATGTCGGCAAAGGGGCGCTCTCCTGTATTCCCAGACATGTTTGACTCCGTATCTATCTTGTAATACCAAAAGGAAAGAATCACTTACTTTATTTCTCAAATCAGGAAAACAAAAAAGAAAGGTCAAAGGGATAAATAGATGCGGAATAAACCAGCAAACACAAACCCCTTTGAGTAAAATGAATAAAGGGAACTGATACCAATTAGGTTGTCACCGTTGTACCCAAGGTATATTTAAAATATACTGGGTCAGTATAGCTATTTCAGCTGCTATGCGGCAAGGTTACTCGCTACGAGATCGGTATTTGAGACTTGTAAAAATTTTGACTAATGCTTCGTTGCCCATACAGCGCGTAAACCATATAGAACAGTCCGTTTTTGAGGTGATGCAGAAAATTCGTAGATGTTGGAACTACCCCCCCCCCTCCCCCGACTCCTATCCTAACTCGATGCCCGCTCGATCCCACCTACAGACCGTTATTGAAAGTAGATGCCCACAAAATATTTTCAAACAAGAAGTTTAAAAATTAAATAGGTAGAGCTGTTATTTTGACGATCAATTAACGACGTCAAGGAGCTGTCCGCCTCGGGAAACGAATTAAAGAACTAAGACGTTAATTAATGAAATTAAAAAAATTAAATCCCCAACAATTAGACCTAGACTGTATTGGATCAAATTTAACAAATTTGAGTAAACAACTTTGATTCGGGGGCGTGGGGTGATAAACTACTCGAGAATCGTATACTATACTAACCCATCTGCCAGACAATTTGGTATTCAGATATATGCTCACCCCATTAAGTTACTTTGCCTTCCTCATGCTTGCACTAACTTTGACCCCAGCTTTATTCGTCGGATTGAACAAGATTCAGATTCTGCAACTTATTCTTATCGTTTAGGAAAAGGAGAAGGGTCAAGAAGATAGAAGTCTTCTACGGACGGCGCTTACTAATCTGTTGCACTTGCCGATGATTCTATTAGTTGATGCGTAACTATACGTTGGTAAGTTTTTGTATTAGAGATTTACAAATTGAAATGGTTGAAGCATCACTATCTGGAATTGTGTCAGGCTCGATTCCGATAACCCTAGCTGGATTATTTGTAACTGCATACCTACAATATCGACGAGGTGATCAATTAGATATTCGATAGAATTTAGTTAAGAATCATCTCATCTGAGGTGAGATCTTTAAAAAAGAGATAAATTGAGACCTATTTGCCAAATTTAGTTCTGATTGCTTTTTTTTCGTTCGAAAAATGTCAAATAAAAGGACCGCTTTTACAACGACGAGAGCTAGTTTTATTTTCACTTTCAGTCTGCATTGCTTGAGCAATTAAAGGTAGGTAGTAATAGACACGCCCTGTAGGATTCGAACCTACGACATCGGGTTTTGGAGACCCGCGTTCCACCGGACTGAACTAAGGGCGCCTTAATTGTTACTCTAATTTTTGAGGGTAGGGGCTGCAGTGTCCCTCTTTACCAACGTGTTGGCGGGACGGGAAAGACCGAATTTATCCTCCCTCCTACCCCTACCCCCCCCCACAAAAAAAAAAGAGGAGGAAGCTGGAGATCGATTGAGTGAAATAGCAACCATCAGCCTTGATGGTTGCTAGATATTTGAAAAATAGGGATGACGGGATTTGAACCTGCGACATTTTGTACCCAAAACAAACACGCTACCGAGCTGCGTTACATCCCTACTAAATTTGATTTGCAGTTGGTGCTACCAACCCTATGGTATTTGATCCAACTGATTATAATCTTTCCTCACGGATACTGGCTACCACTAAAAGAAAAGTTGAGAAAAATTAATTTTTTGAAAGGTTGCTGCCCCCCACCCTCTACTCATCTCGATTCCCACTTCGCTTTTTTTTTTCAACTTAGTTTGATATCGCTGAGGTAGGATACTCGGAAGTAATAAATTTTTATTTTCGGAAATGTGGAAAATTGATTTGTATAGAGTAAGTGGTAGATTCTAGGGAATCGAACTAATCAATATGGAGACAGATGGGCGGGGAAATAGAACTTTTAAGTAAAAGGAGGATTCCGATGCAACATGTGAAAGTATATCTTTCTACGGCCCCCGTCGTAGCTACGATATGGTTCGGCTTATTGGCTGGTTTACTGATAGAAACAAATCGATTTTTTCCGGATGCTTTATTATTTCCATTTTTTTAACTTTTTTTCTGACGGAAAAAAACTGAAAATGAATTGGAGAAATAAGGGGTGACAGAACTTCACACCCCGTTACACATTCATTGGTCACAACTTCGTGCATAGTCCGCTTATACTATTACAGATCTATGCGCGACCCCCTACCCCTTCTTCGAATAGAAGGAAAAATTAGAGTACATTTATTTGATTCTATGACCAAAAGTAGAGATGTGAGGATAACCGTTGCTTTGGAATGTACAAGCTGTACTCAGAAAGAGACTGGTGGTAAATCCACAGGTATTTCGCGATACACTACACGTAAAAATCGTCGCAACACACCCACTCGACTGGAGTCGGAGAAGTATTGTCCCTATTGCTACAAGCACACTTTGCATAAAGAGTCAAAGAGATGAAGGATGTTTACGTTGCGACTAGTTAGGGAGTAATCGATAGCAACATTGATATGTATCGGTAGTTACAAAGAAATATCATGAATAAATCTAGACGCCCTCCCCTTAGACGTTCCCCTTCCATCCGTTACGATGAGTGTGTTGATTATAAAAATACTAGCTTACTTCGTCGATTCGTAAGTGAACAGGGAAAAATTTTATCAAAACGAATAAATAGATTGACCTCAAAACAGCAGCGTTTGGTAGCTACTGCCATAAAAAGAGCTCGCATTTTGGCCTTGCTGCCCTTTTCAAATAACGAGAATTAGACCGCTTTGAAAACGAAAAATTGATTTCTAGGATATTTTTTGATAAAACAGCTAAGAATTTCCCGCGAAACAGATACAATTCAAATTAGTTCCGTTAAGTCAAATCACTACCTGCAGGATAGTCCACCTCTCTGCTTGTTTCCCTCCCCTTTTGCCTTTTTTGGTGTGAGAAATCTGTAACTCAGTTTAGTTTTTCCGCCTCTCCGTTGAAAACGATTCGGAGAGGCTTGAATTCGCTGCCGCGGATCAATCTTTTTTGTTGTTAACTTTTCTTATTAGCCTGGAGAAGCAGTAAGCATCTAAGATAGCTACTTGGGCGAGTGTCTTGCAATTCAAAATAACTTGATTCTCATACAAACTGTGAATCGCCGAACTGTGGGTAATTCCCTCTTTCCGTGCTGCTGCATTAATCCGAGCAATCCACAAACGGCGAAAGACTCTTTTTCGATTACTTCTATCTATATAAGCATAAGCTAAAGCATTTTTTTCCTGCTGGTTCGCTGTTCTAAATAATCCCGAATGAGCCCCCCGAAAACCAGACGCAAAATCAAGAATGTTTTTGCGATACTTCCGAGCGACGGATCCTCGTTTTACTCTGGTCATTATACGTATAGCCTCACAAAAAATCTCATTTTTTTTTTCAAATAGAAAATCTATTGATTCCCCAGTTCCTCTATTTTTTCAAAACCTTCACTTCAATATTTTTTAGTTGGGGATGTCACTTTGGTAAAAAACGCGACAGACGACGTCCCGTTAGAACAGAGTTACTTTAAAAATCTCGCTTTTTTAAAAATGTATACTTCCCCCGCCAAGCATGCCGACGCTACATACTAGTATGTCTTTTCCGAACTAATTGCCTTAGATCGTTCGGGGGGGAAACCGGTTGCAACAACCCTTTTTTCTTTTCATTTCTATCTCATGTAAGAATTAGAGATTCCGGAGGCTTCTGCTATTCCGGCTTTCCCTTCCGTAACTACTTGGTTCGATATCCTAATCCACCAAACAGCCAGACATTGTACCGAAGATGTTACAGATTCCAATGTTTCCGTGGTCGATTCCTTTTGGCAGTAGGATCCCCCCTATATACCGGAGTTTAAACTTGTCCCAAAATGAGGAGAATGACACTGCTGTTGGTGGGTCGCACGATCCCCAAAATTAAACTCAGCCCGTTAAGACTTCTTTAAGCGTATTTCTCATTTGTTAGAAGAAATCATATGTATAGTAGCGGTATTTCATGCCGGGAGTTAACATTAACAGAAAAGAAAAGCTGACCCTGTTACCGCCGAAACGGAATTGACAGCAGAGGTACTAGGATTTGATACCACCAGCCTAATTTCGTTTAATAACTCAATTTTACTATTACTGATTTTTTCCATCGTCCCAAATCGAAAAGGTCGGGTTCGCACCGACTTCAGCCACGAATTCTATTTTTTATCAAAATAGTTGGATTATGAAATTAGTCCCATTTTATTTGGTAGATTATCCTGCAGCATCAATCTCCAAATAGATTAGATTTCCGATCCAAACAAGTCACACATACACCCTAGTACACACCCCCCGTCGCTGGGGACACCCCCGAAGAGCTGGGGATTTCGTTCCACTTCCCAGCAGTTGTCTCGCTTTTCTAATAAGTTGCTGATTCGTTGGCACACTAAAAGACGCAGAAGGTTTATTCGGTGCGAAATATTCTCGACCATTTATAAAAATATGCTGCATCTCTACACCCAAGAATTGATCTTAAAGTTTTTACTATGCTTAATATTAAGCATATGCTGTATTTTTGGTATTCAGAATAACTTTGTAGATCTGCTCCTGAATGGGTGGGTTAAAACAGACGTTAAACTGCGAAAAAATCAAAAAAGGAGGAAAAAATGGAATTCCGTAAAAAATTCAGCTGTGAATCTCGACTAATTTTTTCTACTATTCAGCAAATCTCTAACGTGAAACGTTTTCCAACGCTACGAGATCCACAACACCGTAATCCCGGGCTTCTTCTGCTGACAAGAATACGTCTCTTTCCATGTCTTCGGAAATTATCCACAAAGGTTTACCAGTCCTTTGAGCATAAACTTTAGTTATACAATCGCGTAGTTTCGATGCTTCTTCTGCTTCCATGACACATTCTCCAGCTTGTCCGTCGTAATATGAACTGGCGGGTTGATGAATCATTACCCTAATGAGGTGACTCCAACTAAGTCCGACCGTACAAGCAGACATCTCCGCATACGGCTACCTTACACAATTAGCGAGATAAGCTAATGAAGCTTCCTCAATTTGATAGTTAAGAAGCAACTCTTTGCCATGTAAAAATCCTCTACTTCGCGATTGCCCCTTGCTCCTGCTGTACCATGTACGAAAAGTGATATTCTAGGATTTTCCCATCCTTCCTCTCAGAGTACTACGATGGTTCCGTCATCTCTTCGCGTCCGCAATCCCAAAGTTTGCTATGTATACCCCCGATGGACAAAGGAATCAACACCGTTTGAATCTCAATTTTTTTTGTCAAAAAAACTTTGGGATTTTGACACCTTCTGCAAATTCAATAAAGTTATATAACTTATGACGCTAAGATATATTAATTTTGATTGACGGCGAATCTAACGCAAGTAAAAAAATTTCTTTTGATTCCCTTTATCTTCTTAGTACTTGATCACATTATTTTCGGCTATGTATAAAATATGAAAAGAGTCGTCAAGTACTGATTGCCATGCTATTGTTGCCTCAATTCAGCGAAGGCAAAACCCTAATCCATACAAATCATTGGCGCCAAGCGTGGGGCAGTGCTATACGTCTTGTAATCTCTCCACCAGCCGAAATAAAAGATCCCATCGAAGCAGCAAGTCCCATGCAAACGGTATGTACATCTGGTACGACAAATTGCATCGCGTCGTAAACAGAGATTCCAGCTAATACCGCCCCCCCGGGGGAATTTACATACAAGTACATATCTTTGTCTTGATCCTCACCATTCAGATACATCATGATACCAATAAGTTGATTGGCAATCTCGTCATCGATCTGTTGACCTAGAAAAAGAAGCCTTTCCCGATAAAGCCGGTTGATCGGGATAGATCACGTCTATCTTACTGACCCCCCCTCTGGAACCGTATAAGTCTCGTTGAAGACACACGGCTTCTACGCGAGAGGATAAAGACGGGATAGAATAGAAAGAAAGGACGGAGTTTTCTTCTTCTACGTCTTCAACCTAGCCTAAATGAGGAATCCCGCTTTTTCTCGTTCAAGTTTGTCTGGCCCATTTTTTACACATCTTGAACTACATCGTAACTGGCAGTTGGTGCACCAACTGTGCCGATTTAGTTATCCTACACCAGTAGATTTCTGTTAGACACTGAGACCTTTTGATTCGGAGAATCTTTAGGCTCATCTCCTACCTCGCAGGGGAGAAATAGGTTCCGACTACCACTCGCACATATGGAACAAGTAGTTTTTCTTTCCCCTCTTTTCAATTATTTTTGCATTTTGTAGGCTCGAATAAATGAATTTAGTTAAACAAATTTCTGTTCTAGTTATTATCTCGCACGTATTTCTGTTGCGATCGATCTCTGGGATTGGGTGACCGGGGCCTAGACGATCTGTTCATCTCAACTAGCCATGGATTCCGACAGCTAACACTTTTCTTCTATCGGTAAATTAGACTTTTTTTCCTGCATTCAATTACTGATGGAGTAGTCAATTGCAGGCAAGGTGTGTACAAATCGATACGAAACGGCGGAGACAAGTTCCGCTAGGCTCGACACACCTAACGAGTCGCACTATACGTCAACCCAAACCGCATCCTCTTCCCCAGGTAGACGAAAGGGCACTTTTGGAACACCGATTGGCATGTAGGAATCATCAAAACAATTTGTTGTAATTACCTCCGAATTGGGGGCGTAAGTAGGAGCTTAATGAAGAATAAATAGCTCATGTGATAGTATCACACGTCTGAGCGAGACGGTATAGGTCGCTCTATTTGTGACTTTGACATATATTATTGGCTTTTGATGGGACCAATCTCTACATTGTTATACAAGGAATAGAGATGCTAGAATATCCATGTCTTCACACTTTTTTGATAGAGCCTTTATCCCTCTCTAGAAGAGAAGTTGCTAGCTTGTTCCACGCAGTAACTTTTTTGGACAACTAAGCGGATGAAGTGGGAGACCCGTAAAAAAAAATTTTCTCACTTAAATTTAAAGGCAGAAACATCGCTTTTTTTATCCTACCTCTATTTATTGCTTCAATCACGAACTAGAATACTTTTCCAGATGTTTCACATAACAAACCTCATTTTATCTTTCAAGATGCGAGCTTCCATTGCGAGAAAGTTACGTGGTGATCATTCATCTCCAATATCCAAGAAAGGGGTTTTTCATGGGTTTGCCTTGGTATCGCGTTCACACCGTTGTATTAAACGACCCTGGTCGCCTAATTGCTGTGCATCTGATGCATACCGCCTTGGTCTCTGGTTGGGCGGGTTCGATGGCTTCATATGAACTAGCTGTCTTTGACCCATCCGATCCCATTCTTGATCCGATGTGGAGACAGGGTATGTTCGTCATTCCATTTATGACTCGTATCGGGGTAACAAAATCATGGGGGGGTTGGAGTATCGCAGGAGATACTGCGACGGACGCAGGTATATGGAGTTACGAAGGCGTAGCCGCAGCTCATATAATACTATCCGGTCTGCTTTTTTTAGCCGCTATATGGCATTGGGTGTATTGGGACCTGGATCTATTTCGAGATGATCGTACAGGAAAACCTTCCCTCGATTTACCTAAAATATTTGGAATTCATTTATTTCTTTCAGGAGTACTTTGTTTTGCGTTTGGAGCATTTCACGTAACTGGTTTATTTGGTCCCGGTATTTGGGTATCAGACCCCTATGGATTAACTGGAAAGGTGGAACCTGTAGACCCGGCTTGGGGAGCCGAGGGCTTTGATCCATTCATCCCGGGTGGAATAGCGTCCCATCACATAGCAGCGGGAGTTTTAGGCATACTAGCCGGGTTGTTCCACCTCAGTGTTCGTCCCCCCCAGAGATTGTACAAAGCTCTACGTATGGGAAATGTCGAAACCGTGTTGTCTAGCAGTATCGCTGCTGTATTTTTCGCCGCTTTTGTTGTTTCTGGAACCATGTGGTACGGCTCCGCCGCCACTCCGATTGAACTGTTTGGCCCTACCCGTTATCAATGGGATCAGGGGTACTTTCAACAAGAAATAGAAAGACGGGTACGATCAGGCGAAGCTGAAAAACTGAGTCTATCCCAAGTTTGGTCAAAGATTCCGGAAAAATTGGCTTTTTATGACTACATTGGCAACAACCCCGCAAAAGGTGGGTTGTTTAGAGCAGGTGCAATGGACAACGGAGATGGTATAGCTGTTGGTTGGTTAGGCCATGCCGTTTTTAAGGATAGGGAAGGACATGAACTGTTTGTACGCCGTATGCCAACCTTCTTTGAAACATTTCCGGTCGTCTTGGTAGACGGAGAAGGTATTGTAAGAGCTGATGTCCCCTTCAGACGAGCGGAATCAAAATACAGTGTCGAGCAAGTAGGTGTAACTGTAGAGTTTTTTGGTGGCGAATTAGATGGTGCTAGCTTCAGCGACCCCGCTACGGTTAAGAAATATGCTAGGCGCGCCCAATTAGGTGAGATTTTCGAATTTGATCGCGCCACTTTGAAATCGGATGGTGTATTTAGGAGTAGTCCACGGGGATGGTTCACTTTTGGCCACGCTACATTTGCTCTCATCTTTTTCTTCGGCCATATCTGGCATGGCGCAAGAACTTTATTTAGAGACGTCTTCGCCGGCATCGATCCTGACTTGGACGCCCAAGTCGAATTCGGTGCATTCCAGAAGTTGGGAGACCCAAGTACCAAGAGACAAGCTGTTTGAAATATTTCTTCTGACATATCCCTTGGAGTCAGGAAGCGGGGTTCTTTCCCTCACTCCCCACTCTAGCTACTTCTATTTATTCGATCGAGAATAAATGTTTTGTCAAAATTAAATGAATTGTTCTAACTGAATAGTTCGAAATCAAGCTAAGTAATGAAAGTTCAACTAAAATTTGACTTCCTAACCTAATTAGTATTAGTACGAGAGATATTTTTAAAAACACCAATTTACCGCTGAATCCATGGAAGCACTGGTTTACACATTTTTGTTGGTAGCCACTTTAGGTATAATATTTTTTGCAATTTTTTTTAGAGAACCTCCTAAAGTGCCTAACAGGGGAAAATAGAGAAATCTCTCTCCACTTTTAAAAATAGACAGCTTCGCTGCATCGATGAAATCATTGGCACGAGTAAAATGAGATTAATGAGAGACCTTCCCCCAGAAGTTAAAGGGGAAGCTCTCTTAGTCTGACTAATCTTCATGTTCCTCGAAGGGATCTCTTAGTTCTTTGGACGGTTGACCAAAAGCGGTATATAGGGCATAACCGGTGAAGCTAACAAGTGAACGGGATATGGGGATAGCGACTAAAGTTGCGGTTTCCGTTGCTATGTGACCCAATAAATTTTATTCTATCCGGTATACTAGTATACAAAGTCAACAAATTTCAACCAGTTGAATAGGCTATATGGCTACAAAAGTTATTGATGAAACTCCTAGGGGTAAACCTAGAATCAGTTTTTTAGGAATGGTTTTGAAACCGCTCAATTCAGAATATGGAAAAGTTGCTCCCGGTTGGGGAACCACCCCTCTAATGGGGTTTTTCATGGCCTTATTTGCGATATTTCTAGTTACTATTTTAGAAATCTATAATTCATCTGTTTTATTAGACGGTATTTCAATTAGTTGGTAGAAAGGCCCTGAGCCCCACTGATGCGCTAGCAGCAGCTGGGGACTTAGGAGGAAATACTGGGAATCAAAAGGGTAGTTAAATCGCGTAAACTTTTTCCTTTCAAAAATAAACTATCTCGGCAACATGGGTGTGTGGTTCGTCGCAATTAATCCGGTTCAACAAATAAAAGTGAAAAGTTCTTTATTTTATTTAATCTTTTTGAACAATAGTTCTTTCACAACTGATGTCTAGCCGGGTAGCCGTTGAATGATTAATACCCGAAACGCAAGAGATTTTTATTTATTGGAAAATGTCAGACTATGATTAATTTGCCACCAATTTACTGCTTAAATTTCGTGACAAAGTTGTTACCTGATACTATTTAATCTTCATCTACTTGGTGCTCAATCAAAAGATTAGTTAGGAAATACTTTTTAACCAGTTCTTCCTTAGATTCCGGAGGTGGTAAAGGAAGAAATGTGCTGGGCATCTATCATTTTTGAAAAGTTTGAGGCGGCGGCAATAGAGGATCTGCTGCCCATTAGATCTTCTTCTTTTTATTAGACACCGAGGAAGTATTTCGTCGACATATAGTGAAAATCTAAGGTTTTGGGAGTATTCAATGAATCAGATTAGAACGAGGTAACCTCTATTCATTTATGTACCCCACTGTTATTCCTATTCCGAATTTTTGAATTCAATTATTAGGGGTAGATACATCGATAAGATGAAAAGATTTCTCAAGACGCTAATACTGCTGGTTTTCAGATGAAGACGTAGAGGCTAACATGAGATTGAAACGGGATTTATTTTCGAGGTTTTCGGATCCGAGTTGCCCCCCCCTCATCCCCTTTTTTTTTCTTCATCGACGAATAAGCGGAAAGACACTTATGGGGCTTCGATGCCTTTTCCGATTGCTAAATTTGCCATTTGACAAATTAAAAAACAAAATGTGCTAAGAAAATAAAACGTCTTTGTCCAAGCTGTGTGAGGGAAAAGCCTCATGTTCAGTTTATGAAGAGGGAGTCAAAGAGGCTTACCTATCTTGCTAAGGTATATGATTGGTTCGAGGAGCGCCTCGAAATTCAGGCAATTGCTGATGATATTACCAGTAAATATGTTCCTCCGCATGTGAACATATTCTATTGCTTGGGAGGAATCACGTTGACCCGTTTCTTGGTTCAGGTAGCTACTGGTTTTGCTACGACTTTTTATCACCGCCCAACTGTTACAGAAGCTTTTTCTTCGGTTCAATATACAATGACTGAGGTAAACTTTGGCTGGCTCATCCGTTCTGTTCATCGTTGGTCAGCAAGTATGATGGTACTAATGATGATCTTGCATGTATTTCGTGTATATCTAACAGGGGGATTCAAGAAACCTCGCGAATTGACTCGGGTTACCGGAGTGATTTTAGGTGTATTAACTGTGTCTTTCGGTGTAACTGGATATTCCTTACCCTGGGATCAAATTGGCTATTGGGCTGTCAAAATCGTAACAGGTGTACCCGAAGCCATTCCCTTGATAGGACCCTCATTAGTGGAATCGTTGCGAGGAAGTGTGAGTGTCGGACAATCCACACTAACTCGTTTCTACAGCTTACACACCTTCGTCTTGCCGCTTCTTACTGCCGTTTTTATGCCGATGCATTTCCTAATGATCCGTAAACAAGGCATTTCAGGTCCCTTACAATTTCTGCATAAATCGGTGTGAATAAGCTGTATTCGTGTATCACTATAAGGGAAGGGGACCCAGTTTCTATTTTCTAAACAGATTGTTCTTCTGTTGCCGCAAAAACTTACAGATGAAAAGTCACTCAGCGGATTGAATTATCGTCTCGAACTACCGTATCGAGATGACGCAGTCAAAACGTTGGAAGGGAAGAAGTGGATTATGGGAGTGTGTGACTCGTCGCAAAGTATGTAGGCTACGTAGATATCGAATTGGATACTACTGCAGTGTCTCCACTCCAACTTTTCTTGAGGATTAAGAATCGAAACCTGGATGTGGAAGCATCTTTCTGGAACTCGGAAAGTTGTTTGGAGAACTTTTTCCATGGTCGAACCAAAAATCTTACAAGGCCTCGTCAAACCCCAAGTTACCCAGTATTGGGTATAATTTTTATATGGATTTTAAACTGATGCATACATTTCCTTTGTATCAGCTGCCAATTATTTGCAATAATAGCCGTCGGGGTAAATAAACGATCTAAAGAGAGATGAGTAGCCAAAGTCATAACGAGTTGAAATCCTACACGGGTCGTAGTTCTGTTATAGAATATCCCGTAAAAATGAGGAATGACACAATACGTGACGTATAGGATTTAAGATAATCCGCGAAGCTTTATTTCAAACCAAAGTTTTTGAGCCGATTCGGATGAAAAGCCATACCGTGCAAATTAACTTTTTTTTTTTAGTCCTCCTTATTTTGTCTTGCTAGAAAGGGTAGTGAGGTATATGCTCGAGCCGTATGAGAAGAAATTCCCACGTTCGATTCTTACGGGGGAGTGAGGAGTTCATCCCAACAACAAAGAAACCTGACTTGAACGATCCTGTTTTGCGAGCAAAATCAGCTAAAGGTATGGGACATAATTATTACGGGGAACCTGCTTGGCCGAACGATCTTTCATATATATTTCCTGTAGTAATCTTGGGAACTTTTGCATGTACCGTGGGTTTAGCCGTTCTGGAACCATCAATGATTGGTGAACCAGCTAATCCATTTGCAACTCCTTTAGAAATATTACCTGAGTGGTACTTTTTTCCCGTATTTCAAATACTTCGCACAGTACCAAATAAATTACTAGGTGTTCTCCCAATGGCATCAGTACCTGCAGGTTTGTTGACCGTCCCTTTTCCCGAAAATGTCAATAAATTTCAAAACCCGTTTCGACGCCCAGTAGCCACAACAGTTTTCGCAATTGGCACCGTTGCCGCTATCTGGTTGGGTATCGGAGCAACTTTACCCATTGAGGGATCTCTAACTTTGGGTCTATTTCAGTAGCTTTTCTCCCCATTTTTTACAAATCTGAAAGATATTAGGCTGCAGTCTAGGGAATAATTGCTGCGGAGCAAAATGTCCCTAGACTCAATTGTTCACGTCGAAGTAAAAAGTAACTAGAAGTCAACCTCAATTTTCCCAATTCTTTTTAATTTTTCATTCAATTGTTTCGTCTCCATTTACACTGTAATTAGTCAGCATCTAGCCGTTTACGCCACTTTTTACACTTCTTAACACACGAATTTCTTTGGTTTGGTGGGGAATTCAAGTTTGTTTTCTAGGGCTTCTCTTGATTGATGCCTAGGTTTTTCTTGGGTAATTCTTTGGCAAAACGCTCCCACAGAGCTTTGGACACCTGATCTATAGATTTTTGTCCAAAATTTCTTATATTTGATAAATCTTCTTGGCTATAATTAAGCGAATCAGCAATTGTGTGTATTTCAGCCCTTTTAAGACAATTAAAAGCTCTGGCGGGTAATTCCAGTTGATCAATAAACGTATTTTCAAAAAGATTTTCCTCTAGTTTACTCACGTTATCAAATTGCAATTGCAAAGACGTTGATCCTGTCGAGTTGGGGAAATCTTTCTGAGATTCAAAAGGAAAGACGTCTCTGCACTTTACGTCTGAAAAAGTATTTGACAATTCTATGAGTTTTTTAGAGGCTTCATTAAGTGCTTCGTGTGGTGTCAGACTGCCATTGGTCCATATTTCAATAAATGATATTTCCCGTGTCGCTCTACCACTTCCAAGGAGATGGATACTATAATTCACGTTTTGGACAGGCATAAATACAGCATCGATGGAAAATCGTCCATCCTTGTCTCCATTTGAATTTTCTATTCGATAGCCACAGTCTTTTTCAATTTCTAACTCGATATTTGAAGATATGGGTTGAGTAATAGTAGCTACATATTGCGAATTGTCAATTATTTTGACACGAGGTGGCACTAATGTATCACCCGCAGTTACTTCTTTAGGACCAGTTACAGATAAAACTGCTTCTTGAATTTCGTTGGAATCGCTCTTAAGTACAATTTCTTTCGGATTAACTAAAACATCATGTATTGTCTCTTAAAGACCCGTTATTGTAGAATACTCGTGCACAACTCCGTTAAATTTTGCACGTGTTATGCTCGTCCCCCCAACCTCTTGTAGCAAGGCCCTGCGTATGGCAAGGCCCACAGTACTAGCTTGGCCTCTTTCGAAGGGAGATACGACGAAACGGCCATAGTGAAGCCGCTTACTTTCCGTTTTCAACTCAAGGCATTTCCACTGAATTGCCTGGGTAGAGATTGATCTTTCGTTTTTGATCTTGAGCATAGGGAAATCCCTTTTCCTTTATAAAACTAATTATAATTACTGGTTAGACGCGTCTTTTTCTGGGGGGTCTACAACCATTATACGGCATAGGAGTCACGTCACGGACAAAACTGAGGATTACGCCGCTCCTGCGAATAGCCCGTAAAGCGGTGTCTCGTCCCGGTCCGGGTCCACTCATCATAACTTCTGCCTGTTTCAGGCCCCGATCCATCGATGCCCGAATTGCATTTTCCGCCGCGGCTTGTGCAGCAAATGGTGTGCTTTTGCGTGTCCCTTTGAATCCGCAAGCACCGGCGGAGGACCAAAGAATTACTTATCCCCGAACATCCGTAACGGTAATAATAGTGTTATTGAAACTTGCTTGGATATGAATAACTCCCTTCTGAACTCCGCGTCTGCCCTTCCGTGAGCGTATTTTTTTTAAATTATTTAACATAATTGAATGACTATTCATATTGGAAATCTAAAGTTAATTGATACTTCTTTCAATATCTAATTTCTTTCATCCTTGCCTTTGCTTATGCTTTGCGTTGCAACAAATTACCATGATTCGCCCACGTCTATGAATCAATCGGCATTTTTCACATATTTTTCGAATGGAAGCGCGAATTTTCGTATCTATAACCTTGAATTAATTTAGTAAATCTAATTATGGATTTGGCACATGTCCTCCTTCTTATCCTCTTCAGCAAGGTAAGAAGTTGGACGAGTGGGTAACTCTAGTAAAAAATACACCGCTAGCAGAGTCTATTGACTATTGCTTGTATGTTTGTTCTTGAGGCGATAGATGATGCGACCCTTGGCAAGATCGTAGGGACTTAATTCGGCTCTTACCCTATCTCCTGGTAGTATTCTTATATAACTGCGTCAAATCCTTCCCGATATATGAGTTAATACCTGACATCCATTATCCAGACACGCTCAAAACATGGCATTGGGAAGAGATTCTGTAACTGTACCTTCCATGTCAATGAGATTCTGTTTTTTCATCATTTGAAATGGCTAAACCTCCTAAATTAATTGAATTAAGTTTTTTTTAATGCTACAAATTATTTAAAAAGAAAGCCCTGAAATTTTCTCTTTTCCAACCGGCTAATTACCAAATATGACGCAGAATTTCCCCCCCAATTTTTTTCCGTCGGGCTTCTCGATCTGTAATAAGTCCACGAGAGGTCGATAAAATTGCAATCCCCATACCCCCCAATATTTTGGGGATTCTCCGGCTATCGCAGTATATTCTCAGGCCAGGTTTGCTAATACATCCGATAGTTGCAATGTATGGTTCTTTTCTCTTCCCAAAATAATTTAGCTTGACATCCAAAAAATTCTTCCCATTTTCTTTGTGTTCTGCAACGCTTTTTATAAAACCTTCTTCAAACGGGATTCGTACGATACTTCTAGTCATTCTAGTAGCAGGTATTTTGATCATAGCTTTTCTTATTGTATTCGCATTTTTTATTGCAGTAGCTGTGGTGGAAGTGGTGTCATTACTCGTAAAATATCAATCAGTAGTTGTTGTAGTTGTCAATGCCAAAATAGTTCCTAATGTCTTTCTCCCCTCTTTCAACTGAAATCTAATTAAGGTTTGAAGGAGTTTCTCCAAGGCGTAAAAAAAGTTTTGCCCCCACCTACTTTTTTTATCAATTATCTCTCTTCGTCTGACTTAATTTTATGTATTTGAGATACTTCCTTTTGAATTTGACAACTTATCAAACCCAAATTTATGTAGGGATTTAGGTTTATTTGGGTCTAAAATACTGGAAGTTGACAACCCTATTCGTTTTATTCATTAATCGTTGCAACACTTCAGGGGCTAACGAGACTATTCTGGCAAAATTACATTCTCTCAATTCCCTAGCTACTGGGCCGAAAATCCTAGTTCCTCTGGGATTTCCTTCCTGGTTGACGATAACAGCCGCATTGTCGTCGAATCCAAGAAACATTCCATTGCGTCGTCTTATCCCTTTTCGGGTGCGCGCTGCTACTGCCCTAACCACTTCCGATTTTTTCAAATACATGTTGGGTATGGCTTCTTTGACTACGGCAACGACGATGTTGCCTGTATTTGCGTATCTGCGGTTGCCTGTTCCTAGTACTCGAATACACATCAATTTACGGGCTCCGCTGTTGTCTGCTACATCTAAATAACTTTGATTCTGAATCATTTGGTATTAGTATTGGGGGAAGTTGTAGGTTTAGTCATATATGTATTTATTTGTACATATATAATTTTATTCTATATAGTTATGTATACATTACATTCCGACGAAAAGAAAACACGTTTGCCCCCCCCCCACCGCTTCAAAAAAAAATTACAACTTCGTCGTAGAAGTTACTAATCGAGTAGATATAGGCATCTTGTGTGCAGCCATTGCCATGGCAATCTCGGCAACCTCTTCCGGTATTCCGCCTAATTCATAAATTATTCGACCCGGTTTAATTACAGATACCCAATATTCTGGAGATCCTTTGCCTGAGCCCATACGCGTTTCGGCTGGTCTCATGGTGACCGGTTTGTCAGGGAAGATGCGTATCCATAGTTTCCCGCCTCGACGGGCGTGGCGCGCTATTGCCCTTCTCCCCGCCTCTATTTGTCTAGCTGTAAGCCAAGCGGGTTCAAGGGCTTGAAGGGCAAATTTTCCGAAGGAAACTACGTCTCCGCGATTGGATATTCCCCTCAATCTTCCTCTATGTTGCTTACGGTATTTAGTTCGTCTAGGGCTGCAATCGATGTTGGCAAAATGTCCCCATCTCTGCTACAGAACCAGACATGGAAGTCTCCTTCCAACTGGCTCCTCGTAAACTCAATACCAACCCTCACTCATTGCCAATTAATTAAGTGCTAGTTTCTGTTTTTTTGTGTATATTTTTTATTTATCTATTTACGTTCTTGAAAAGCAATTTTGATATTATTCAGTACTTAAGTCTACGAGCGAGAATGAGCTTCATTTCCCAACTTTTTTTTCTCTTTCAGTCCCAAAAAAGAACCTGTGAGCTTCTCTCGCCATCCCCCTTTCCAGATCTTGCCATTTACGGACTGAATGAGATTTGGAAGTCTCCTCGTTGTTTTAATCTCCTTGAGTAGACGTTTAGGTCCTCTTTCTTGGAAACGGAGCTAGATTATTTTAGCGTTATCAAGTCAATTTTCTCAGCATCAATTGATTTGAAGCTCCCTTCTAATTGTTTCGTAATCATGCTGCATCACGTAACCTTTCAAGAGTTAGATGGTTAACCATACGACTAATTGCGAAAAAAGAACTGGAATTAATTTTGTTCTTATAAAATTGCCGCAAAATCATAGTCATACTCCCTCCAGCTTTTCCGTAAAAGAGGTTTCCACGGATGAAAGGTTTCTTCGTGTTGAAATAATTTTGCTCTGTCTTTGGTACTCGCTATGTAATAATCATGGACAGAGGAGGGGTTAGCAATTAGGTTTTTTTCTTTACGGGCAAGGAGATGTTCTTTGACCTTTTGAACGGAACGAGTCGCTCACTAAGCATAGCAGATATATTATAGAAATAAAAAACTTGGCATGAAAAAGATTGAAACTGAAATAGTATGAAGCTATCTTGGTTTACATCAATATTTGTAGCATCTTTCCTACATCGCAGAAATTAACAACTATTCAGTATCCCGATATATCCAGATCTTTACACCCAAAACCCCATGAATTGTCTGAGCCGGGTGGTAAGAGTAGCTTATATTGGCTTTAAGCGTTTGAAGGGGAACTCTACCTTCTCTAGCCCATTCGACGCGAGCCATTTCACTACCATTTAGACGTCCGGCTATTTGTATCTTGACGCCTTTATCGGTGGTTCTTCCAACCAGTTCAATGGTTTTTTTCATAGTTCGTCGGAAAGGCACTCTATTTCTTAGTTGCAAGGCAGCATGTTCCGCTAAAATTTTTGGTTCTGTATAGGGTTGAGGAACGCTAATTAAGGTAACCCGTAGATTTTGACTTTTGAGTCCTAACATGTTTCCCAGATCACTTTTCATTTGACTAATGCCCAAACTCCGTTCCTCAATTAACAAATCAGGAAATCCGGTATGTATATCAATCTGGATAAGATCTGTTTTTCGTCGGATTTCAATATGCCCAATTCCTCCGTAGTTAGACACATTTTTTACATGTTTTTGAATATATTTTTCGACAAAATTGCGTATTTTTCTATCCCCCTCAAGAAATTTTGGGTAATCCCTAGTTTGTGCGAACCAATAGGAGTAATGCTTCTAATTTACGCCGAGTCGAAAACCAAGTGGATGAATCTTTCGTCCCATATCTATATTCCCTAACTCGATATTAAATAATTTATTCGTATCTTCCTCTCGTCCCTTGACTAATTTTATTAGTCATCAAAAAATAGGCCTTAATTTCCCTCACTTTTCAACAAAATTTGAACTTGGTTTAATAGTAACTTTACACGTGGGTTTTTTTATTGGGTAACCACGCCCTTGAGCTCGCGGACGAAATCTACGTAGGTACGTTGAATTATCTACCCAAGCCTCACCGATGAACAAATCGGATTTATTCCATCCAAAATTAGTACTTGCATTTGCAGCCGCGGAAAGAACCAGTTGTGATACAAGGTAACATGCTTTATAAGGCATAAATTCAAGTGATACAAGTGCTTCTTCATATGAACAATTTCGTATCCGATCAACAATACGTCGCATTTTGGTAACTGACACACGTATTTTCCTTCCCAGAGCTTGCGCCCCGACCCGTGATTTATTTTCGTTTTTCATGACATATGATTTCCTAATCATCGACGAGATCCTTTATCGCTTTTGGCATGTCCCCGAAAATTTCGGGTAGGTATAAATTCCCCCAGTTTATGACCCACCATACGATCGGTTACGTAGATAGGCAGATGCTCCTGTCCATTATGTACAGCAATGGTGTGACCGATCATAATGGGAACTATTGCAGAAGCACGGGACCAAGTTATAACCAATTTTCTTTCCTTCCGTATATTAAGCTTTTGAATTTGCCGTATTAAATGATTGGCAACAAAGGGACCTTTTTTTGATGAACGTGCCATGATAAGTTATTCCTTTCTTAATATTTTTACCTGTCAAAGACCTCTGCGTCGACGAAGTATTGGAGGATTGCTACACTTATTTTTGCGGCTTCTTTTTCCGAGTGCGACGTGTCCCCACGGGGTTGCTGGCTTTTTCCGGCCGATCGATGTCCTGCCCTCCCCTCCCCCGTGGGGATGGTCCACGGGATTCATAGCTGAACCTCTAACCTTGGGTCTTTTTCCCAACCACCGCTTGGACCCCGCCTTTCCCAAATTCTTGCTATTTATATCTATGTTTCCGACTCGGCCTACACTTGCTAAACAATCTTGAGATACCAAGCGAATTTCGCTGGAAGGTAATCTTAATGTAGCTAGACGACCTTCTTTTGCAACTATTTTTGCTACTGCACCAGCTGCTCTCACTAATTATCCACCTCTTCCAGATTTCAGTTCTATATTATGTATAGTAGTACCTAAAGGCATTTTGGTCGAAGTAGACCTTTCCTTAGTAATGGTAGAATCCATTTGGAAGACCTCTTCCCAAACTGTACAAGCCTTTTTCGAAGCATACAGCTTTCTGGATGTGAGAAAAAAGTGGGATATCACGTTGTTTCTAACGAAAAGGACGGACGACCATTCAATCGACTCGACACTTGATGAGTTGAGGTGAAAGCAAGTATTTTATGATCCGTTTTTTTTCTCACATCCGCGGCTTTTCTCCTTTCTGCCTGCATCTGGCTTTTCTTAATATTTCTTAAGAATTTGGCAACAGAATTGATGACTTTGATGATTTGCGCCAACATTAGTCTATGTTCAGTATAACTTAGGAAACTGTTTATCTTAAGCGTTTACTTCATATCATAGAATTGCATTTTTATGCATCTATCCTTTATGTCACCCTGTAGTTTCGGTATTGCCTCTGACCATCAACCCGAATTGGTTCTTTCGTTTTACACACCAGATATATCGTGTAGAAACAATTCTCTTTGCTTATTGTTCTAATTTTGATACTTTTTATTAGTTTCCATATTATCTTACCCTGTAAATTGGTGTGTTTTTCATTGTTTTTAAGTTATAGCACGCGCTGCTGTCCCTAGTTGGTTATCCCATTGAGGTTTGTTCTGAAGTTTTTTGCAACTTCGAAGTAGTGCCGGGTTCGTGGGTCTATCCTACAACCCAATCGATTAATATCCGAACACGCAAATCATGTATTCAACCCGCGCTCAGAGGCAAAGTGTTTCCTGCCGAGATAGATGCGTTGGGTCCGGATGTGACGACGTCTCCAACCTTTACTCCCCGTGCATGCAAGATATATCTTCTTTCACCATCTGTGTAATTGACTAAACAAATTGATGCGTTGCGGTTGGGGTCGTATTCAATACCTGCTATTTTCCCAGCAATATTAAAGTTGTTTCTCCGGAAATCAATTTCGCGATACAAGCGCTTGTGAGCACCTCCCCTGTGTCTACTAGTTATTATTCCCGCATTGTTGCGCCCATTTTGAGATATTTTTCCGTAAGTCAATCTTTTACAGGGCTTGGATCCCTTTGCCTTTGTGAAGTTTAGTATGGATCGGTTTCGAGTGCCCGAACTATACGCCTCATATGATCATGTAGCCATATTTCTTTTTCCTTTTTTAATTAATTCTTTCATGAGGAAGTGAAGGAAAAAATGAATTCTCCAAGTTTAATTCAGAAACAATGGAATAGAATAATTTTTTTTTAGTTTAACAATCATTTTCTTTTGGCTTGTGATATTGATGTTTAACTTATTTTTTCTTTTTTTACCTCTGTTTCCTATCCGACTGCTGTTTATATCTTTTACCTCGACATCAAAAAATCCTTCAATCCAACTTTTCATTTCAGTTTTAGTTAGTTTTGAATCTACTTTAAAAGTATATTGATTTTGTTGTAAAAGACGAATGGACTTTTCGGTGACGACTTGATTCTTTGGTTTATCCGTAGTATCCCCCTCACTTTGTCTATTGCTTTTTCAATATACATATTTTATCTACAAATGCAAATAAATAAAATTGATTTATTTATTTGCATTTATTTTCTTTACAAAGTTCCTGTGTAGTTTACTAGTTCTCTTCTTGCTATGAATTTCAAATCCATTTTTTTTTTAATTATCTGTTTATTACTTTATGTTTACTATATCATTGCATCCAACAGGAGTTGAACCTGTGAATTCGCCAATTATGAGTTGGGTGCTTTGACCGTTCAGCCATGGATGCCATAATTAAACGACGTCAAGATTACTTCTAAGGATTATTATATGGTACCTTGTTAATTTTTATTGTGTGCCCATCGGGAACGAAGAAAATCGAAATTCGCCCCTCCCGCCTGTCGCACGTACCTATTCTGTTGAAAGGATTCCCTCAAAAAAGGAAGAAGGACAAACAAGCAAGCAAGAAGGAATTTGAGACGAAACTCCTGGCGGTAAATGGAAACAAACGATGAGGGATTCCTCGAGAAGTTAACAACTATTCTTCGCATCGAGTGATTATGAATTATTCGAGGAAAAATGAATTTGATACATACACGAGGAAGGTTCTGGGAGCAATACCAGTTATGAAGCTCTTTCGAACCAGGAGCCGTGTGAGGTGAAAATTTCACGCACGGTTCTGAATGAGCGGAAAGATCGAAAATCTTCTTTTCGACTCTGACTCTCCTACACCAGTCGTTGCTTTTTTCTCCGTTACCTCTAAAGTAGCAGCTCCAGCTTTATTTACACGACTCTTCGGTCTAATTTTCCCATACTTATCTAATGAGTGGCATATCGCGGTG